GAATAAAATAGAAAAGAACAAAGCACTAAAGCAATGTGAAACATATGCTGGCTTATTTATATTCTAGCAAAGGAACAAGCTTCAAAAAAAAAACGCATCTACCACGACTTGAACAGAGTTTTCCTTAGAAACTACTTTAATCATAAAGAATAAAATAGAAAAGAACAAAGCACTAAAGCAATGTGAAACATATGCTGGCTTATTTATATTCTAGCAAAGGAACAAGCTTCAAAAAAAAAACGCATCTACCACGACTTGAACAGAGTTTTCCTTAGAAACTACTTTAATCATAAAGAATAAAATAGAAAAGAACAAAGCACTAAAGCAATGTGAAACATATGCTGGCTTATTTATATTCTAGCAAAGGAACAAGCTTCAAAAAAAAAACGCATCTACCACGACTTGAACAGAGTTTTCCTTAGAAACTACTTTAATCATAAAGAATAAAATAGAAAAGAACAAAGCACTAAAGCAATGTGAAACATATGCTGGCTTATTTATATTCTAGCAAAGGAACAAGCTTCAAAAAAAAAACGCATCTACCACGACTTGAACAGAGTTTTCCTTAGAAACTACTTTAATCATAAAGAATAAAATAGAAAAGAACAAAGCACTAAAGCAATGTGAAACATATGCTGGCTTATTTATATTCTAGCAAAGGAACAAGCTTCAAAAAAAAAACGCATCTACCACGACTTGAACAGAGTTTTCCTTAGAAACTACTTTAATCATAAAGAATAAAATAGAAAAGAACAAAGCACTAAAGCAATGTGAAACATATGCTGGCTTATTTATATTCTAGCAAAGGAACAAGCTTCAAAAAAAAAACGCATCTACCACGACTTGAACAGAGTTTTCCTTAGAAACTACTTTAATCATAAAGAATAAAATAGAAAAGAACAAAGCACTAAAGCAATGTGAAACATATGCTGGCTTATTTATATTCTAGCAAAGGAACAAGCTTCAAAAAAAAAACGCATCTACCACGACTTGAACATGGAACCTACACTTTCGAAGAGTGTCGCTCTACCAATTAAGCTATAGATGCAAGGGCAGAACGGGATTTGAACCCGTGTCAGGTTTTTGGCCTGAACTAATTTTCAAGAATAGCGCTTTAAACCACTCAGCCATCTGCCCCCCCTAATAAAATTGAAAAGTGAGAGGGGCGGGATTTGAACCCGCGAAAACCGAAGTTAGTAGATTTACAGTCTACCGCCTTTGACCACTCGGCCACCCTCTCTTTTAAAATTGTGGGTAGTGGGAGTTGAACCCACAAGCTTGGGGCGCTACTTTCTAAAAGTAGTGTGTTTACCAGTTTCACCATACCCACGTAAGCCCGGAAGGATTTGAACCTTCATCGCAACCGTTATGAGCGGCGAATTTTAACCATTTAAACTACGGGCTCTATATGTGCAGCTTAAAAACTACGACTTTAAAAGGTTTATGAAATCTACTGAGATCGTACCAAACAATCGATAATAAACAACTAATATAGCAAGACCTATAGATGATTCCGCCGCTGCTACCATAAGCACAAACAAAGAAAAAACCTGGCCCACAATATCATCCAAATAAACAGAAAAAACAACAAAATTAAGATTTACTGAAAGTAAAATTAATTCTATCGAGATTAGTATTAAAATTAAGTGCCGTCGAGTCAAAAAAACACCGAAAACACCTAAAATTAGTAAAGTAGCTGATAATGTTAAATAATTCAACATATTAGGAATATCAAGTGTATTTTGGATCATAATACTTTTTGTAAAGCATAAATCATCGCTCAGTAACCTCCGCCTGTATAAATTTTTGAAGTTCTTTTCTAGCATTATCACGGATTACCGTATTCTCTGCATGATTAACTACTTGTTCAATAGCATCTGACTCATAGAACCACTGCTCGTAAAATGAAGAATATTCTAAAATATCGCCGTACTCAGAAAAAAATGTTTCAGTAGCAATATTTTTATCAAACTCGTAAACCTCACCTCTAACAGCTCTAGAATCTAAAGGCCGGCCACCAAAAAATTTATAAATATAACTCTTCTTCGCGTGAAAGTAATAAAACATGAAGGAGAAGCAAACTATAAGGAAGAGCTCAGCCGAAGCACAGTCACTAAAACCAAGATAAAACATATTAAAAATCAAAAAGTGGAAACCCATCTAAATAATATAAAGCGCCGGCGGTAAAAAAGAACCAACCTAATGACAACGGTAAAATAACCTTTCAGCCAAATGACATCAGCTGATCATAGCGTAGCCTAGGTACGCTAGCCCTCACCCATACAAATAAAAACATGATAAAAAAAATTTTCAAAGAGAAAAAAAAAGCTGTCTGCTCAACAGATAACCAAGCACCAAAGGGCACATACCAACCACCAAGAAACATTATTACAGAAAGTATACTCATAAGTATCATATTAGCATATTCTGCAATAAAAAATAGAACAAATAGAATACCAGAATATTCAACATAATAACCCGCAACCAATTCCCCCTCAGCCTCTACTAGATCAAATGGAGCTCTATTTGTTTCAGCTAACACAGAGATAAAAAACAAAACAAAAGAGGGTAAAAGGGGTATAATGTACCAGCACTCCTCCTGAGCATAAACAATCGTTGACAGGTTTAGGGAGCCGGCACATAAAACTACCGTCATTATTATTATACCTATTGAAACCTCATATGAAATCATTTGAGCTGCTGAACGTAACGCACCAAGAAATGCGTATCTCGAATTGCTTGCCCAACCAGCTATAATAACTGAATAAACATTTAAAGACGAAATGGCTAGTAAATACATAACCCCAACATTTATATCTGCTAAAACTTTTACTTTATCTATAGGTATTACAACATAGCTAGCTAAAGCTAAAAAAAGAGCTAAAATAGGGGCAATAATAAAAAGACCATAGTTAGCAGTTTTAGGTATTACGGGCTCCTTCGCTATTAATTTCAATGCGTCAGCAAACGGTTGCAAGAAACCAAAAAAACCAACTACGTTGGGTCCTTTACGACGTTGCATTGAAGCCATCGCTTTTCTTTCCAAAAGAGTAAAGAAAGCAACGGATAACAAAACCGGAACAATAAGACCAAGTGATTGTAAAATAAATTCGAGTAATTCCGCAAACATACCAATTTTTTATTTATAAGTAATATTATTATTTGTAAGTAATAAAGCACATTTTGCCATAATCTTAGAATTTTGAGAAAGCATGTCATTTCAGTAATAATTTAAAATTTTAAACGAAAATAAATAATTTTTAATTAAACAATTAACATTTTGATTATACGCGTAATAGTTAGTATTGTTTACTCAGTTGGGTAAATTAAATGAAAAAGTAGGGTCTAATGAAATAAAAGAATAAAACTTTTTAAAAGCTGAATAATTAATACCCACATCTAAAAGTAAACTAAATTCAATTAAAGCTTTAAATATCTCTTCATCTTTTCTAACAAGCAAATCAGCAGATACAGCCGTATGAGATTTTTGCATAATACCTTCTAAATTTAAAAAATTAGAATTTTTTTCACTAAAAACGGTAGAAGGCATAACAACCAGAGAGGTAGACATACTAGAGTTACCATGATGTCCTTGATAAACAAGAGGGGAATAGTTTAGATTAGTATCAAAGCCCACAGAATAAACAGGAGAAGAAGCACTCACAAAATTGGAGTCAACTAAACCTAGATGAGCAGAAATTAGTGTTGAAACAGAATTATCTATTTTTATTAACAACGGCTTTAACGTTAATTTAAAAGTTTTAGTGAAAAAATGACTAGACATAAATTTATGAAACACTACTAAGCCCCTTTCTGACGAAGATAACAACTTACTAATATAGCTTTTCCCGTTTAATACTCTATAAAGTGAACTCGTATTATTAGATATTAGCTTAATAGGATAAGTAAAGTAACTATAACCCACCCCAACACCAAAAAACTTGAATGATGACATATAGAAATTATTACTTTTTCTAACTCTAGTATTAAGTAAAGGAATTTCGTTTCTTAAATACGAATTTATAGAAAGGAAAGTTGAATAAGTCTCAATATCTTTTACCCGAATTGGCGAAAAATAAGAAGAAGAGTAATCATGATAAGGTGAATAAGAGCTCAAAATACCAAAAATAGAAAAACTTCGTTTAAAGGAATTAATGGTTTCCAAATCAAGATGAGGCCCAAAAATTACACCTAACTTAACCTTATTTAGAATCCGTAAAGTAACCAATATTATTTGTTTCCATGAAATTGGTAATCATGTCTTAATTTTTTTAGTTTGATCAAAAAGACCTAAATTTAATAAGGGGGTTGTAATTCTCTGTAGTTCAAAACTATCATATATAAAACGAGTTTTATTAGCTAATCAATCTTCATTTAACTGCTCATTTATACGCGGCAATATTCTTTTTACTTTATTGCCATAAACACTTAGTCTAATATTACTACAAAGAGTATCAAAAATATCAATAGATTCGACATTATTTAACTCCCACGGGCGGCTAGTGAACGAATATGGTTTAGAAGTTAGCGCACCTACCGGGCATAAATCAATTATATTGGCGGAAAGTTCATCAGTTAAAGCTTTACTTATATAAGTACCAACCTCCATTCTCGAACCCCTTCCTGTAGTACCCAGATCAGGATAACCAGAAATCTCTGCTATAAAGCGTATACAACGAGTACAATGTATGCAACGAGTCATTACCGTTTTTATCAATGGACCACAATACTTATCCTCCACTGCGCGTTTCTCAAGCTCGTAAAAACGACCTCTATCAGAACCAAAAGAAACAGTTATATCTTGTAAATCGCACTCACCACCTTGATCGCATATAGGACAATCAAGTGGATGATTAGCTAATAAAAACTCTAAAACACTTTCCCTTGCTTTTTTAACGCGTAAATTATTAGTATAAATCCTTAAATTCTCTGATACCGGCACAGCACAAGATGCTATCAACTTTTTGCTGTTACTAACCTCGACTAAACACATACGACAATTACCAGCTATAGAAAGCTTCTCATGATAGCAAAATCTCGGAACCTCGACACCCGCTGCACTACAAGCTTGCAATACGGTATACGTTTTTGGAACCGAAGTGTATAGTTCATCAACCCAAAAATTAACAAAAGAAGACATATTAAAAAACCAAACTTTCTCTATTAAGTTTATTTCGCAAATAAAACAACTTCGACGCACGGTAAGCAAACCGCTTTCTTTGATAATCATAAAGGTTAAAGCTAAGCACTACATTTAAGTGCAAAAAAAAGCAAAATTCTACGCCATTTTTGTTTAAGTAATTTCTAACGGTCAAATTAGAATTACGATTTAACATGGAACGGCCTTTAAAAGAAATACACAAGCCTTTAAAATACTTAGCAAAACCATTTATGAAAAGCTTAACATCCAATATATCACCTGGGGAAGTTTTAGGATAATCAATAAGCATAACTAATTAAAACTTAATAAATTAATAATTAACTTTGATAAACGGCCTCTAATTTGAGCTCCTCTAGATAATCAAAAACTTAGCTCTTTTAAATTCATAAAAAAAAAACGATTAGTATATAAAGGTACATATAAACCTATCTTAGAATAAAACTTAGTATGGTGCTTTTTATTTCCTTTTACAACTACAACATTATACAAAGGTGCTTTGTAACGACCAATACGCTCAAATCTAATAATAATTTTTTTTGCGGGCATATTAAAAATATCACGAAAAAATTAAATTTATTAATCAAACAGAAATGGCATTCTGAAATAAAAATATAGATAAATTCAAAATCAAAACGGTCAAAATAACATTTGATTGAATTAAATTTATAGGGACATAATATGTTTTAACTTCGTAATCCTTAAAAAATATAATTTTAACAATCCATAAATAATAAACCGCGCTAACAACACTGGTAACAATAACTATAACAGAAGCCAGATAACTCCCAATTTTTAAAAGAGAAAGAAATACGAACAATTTACTAAAAAAACCAGCTAAAGGCGGTATTCCAGCTAAAGAAAACATAAAAATAGAAAAGGAAAGGGCAATAGAAGGGTTGTTTCTAAATAAACTTGAAAAGTCCGATAAATGCTTAATTTTCAAATAGTTCGTATATTTCCGAACTGATAGCAAAATAATAAATATACCCAAACCAGTAAAAGAATAGACCAATAAGTAATAATACGCAGCAAAAAAACCCTCAATGCTATTAGAAGAAGCAGCTAACAAGACATACCCCATATGAGCAATACCACTATAAGCTAAAAGTCTTTTAATTTTATCCTGGTAAAGAGCCGCAATACTAGCAAAAATTACTGAAAATAAACCCAAAACTAAAAAAATACGATATCAGTAAAAAGAAAACGCAAAAAAAACATACATATAAATTTTTATAAATGCAACCGCAATAACAAATTTCGATAATACAGCCAACAATGTTGTTACAATTGTAGGAGAACCCTCATAGACATCTGGAACTCACATATGAAAAGGAAATACACCCAATTTAAAAAAGAAACCAACCGAAAAAAAAATGAAACCTATTAAAAAACCTGTATTTGAAGTTAAAATAGAAATACCAGGAAAAAAAAGAGTGTATATATCATCAAAATTCGTGCTTCCACTAAAACCATAAATAAGTGAAATTCCAAACAGTAAAATGCCTGAAGAAAACGCACCCAACACAAAATATTTTAAACCGGCTTCAGAAGAAAAAGCATCTCTTTTATAGGAACAAAGAACATACAAAACAAAACTCTGTAACTCAACACCAAGATACAGTGAAAAAAAGTCATTTGATAAAAAAAGCAAATAAACACCAATTAGATAAAAATAAGCCAAAATACCAAATTCAAACGTAAAAACCTCCTCATATTTAAAATAGGTAAAAGAACTAACAAAAACTAGAATCATCAAAATAGTTATAAAAGCCAAAGAAGCGCTTGATAAGTTATCTCATGAAAAATAAAAGTTAAAAGCTTTTCAACTCGAAGAAACTTGATTAAATAATAACAATAAAAACAAAAAAAGAGAAAAAGAGACTTTTAAAAGTACATCTTCTACAAGAAATCTAGAAAATAAATATTTAGATGTAAAAACAGAATAAACAATAATAAGTAAAATTGTAATAATCAAAAAAAAAGAAGGAGTTAAAAGCAGTAAATCTGAAGAAAACAAATTACCAAAAATCATAATTTAAAGTAAAATATGTTCAAAAAATGTATACGTATACGGAGACATAATGTCTAAAAATAAAGAAGGATAAAATCCCGTAAAAATTACAAAAAATAAAAGTATAAACATTATTAAAAATTCTTTTAATGTGAGATCCGAATAAAATTTTATAAAAAGTGATTTTATAGGCCCGGTCAAAAGACGATTATAAAGCCATAAAGAATAGGCTGCACTAAAAACCATACCAAAAGAACCAAGCACGGCTGCAACAGAGTTGAAAGAAATTAAACCAAGCATTATTAAAAACTCACCAATAAAACTACTTGTACCAGGTAGCGCCATATTAGAAAGGGAAAAAGATAAAAAGAAAAAAGAGTAAAGAGGCATAAGCGCAGCAAGGCCCCCGTAATAAGGTAAAAGCCGAGTTTTATACCTTTCGTAAATAAAACCTACCAGAAAAAAAAGACCCCCCGAAACTAAGCCATGGCTTAGCATAAGAAAAATGCTACCAGATATAGCCTGAATATTAAAACCAAATAAACCAAGAACAACAAAACTCATGTGAGCAACTGAAGAATACGCAACAATTTTCTTCAAATCTACTTGAGTTAAAGTAGCTAAAGAAGCATACACCACACCTAATAAAGAAAACAAAAATACTAGCGGAGTAAAATAAAATGAAGCAACAGGAAACAAAGGAATTAAAAACCTAAGTACACCATACGTACCTAGTTTTAACAAAACCCCCGCTAACAAAACGGAACCTGCAGTAGGAGCTTCGACATGAGCTTCTGGTAACCATATATGGACGGGAAACATAGGAACTTTTATGGCAAAACCAAAAAAAAACAAAAATCATAAAATAAATTGTCTATTTAAACTAAAGCTTATATAACTTAATGTGTAAAAATCAGTAAATCCAGCATGCAAATAAACAAAAAGAATAGCTAAAAGCATAAAAACCGAACCAAAAAGCGTATAAAGAAAAAACTGGTAAGCAGCTCAAACTTTCCTCTCTCTCGAACCTCACACCCCTATCATTATAAATAAAGGCATTAGAATGGCCTCAAAAAAAACATAAAATAAAATAAGGTCACCAACACAAAAGACATTTAACAAAAAAAATTGGACGAATAACAAACAAATCAAAAATTCTTTTAATTTATAACTAGCAGATCAATTTAATAAAGTACACAAAAAGATTAATAAATTAGTTAAAAAAACAAACAATACAGATAACCCATCCAACGATAAGGAATAATCAACATTAAAAAAAGATGAGTGAAAAAAATCTAACTTAAACTGAGAATTAAAACTCGAATAATTAAAAAAAATTATTAAAACTGAAATTAAAAAAAAAGAAAGTAAGGTGGAAAAAAGAGTAACTAAACGGCCGTAAAAATTAAAAAAAAATAAATAAAATATATTCACAAGCGGTATAAAAAATAAAAGTTTAAAAAAAAGCTGGAACAGCATACAAATAGTGATAAGATTTAGTTAGCTAACTCAAAATCAACCCCGACTTCTGAAAAACGACTAGATAATCAATTTGAGTAATTTCAAAGAGAGACAGCTTCAATAACAATAGGCATAAAAGCATGATTAACACCACACAACTCACTACACTGGCCGTAGTAAACACCTGGTCGTTTTATAAATAGAGTTAACTGATTTAATCTACCTGGAACAGCATCGGCTTTGACATTCATAGATGGTACTGCTCATGAATGAAGAACGTCACCCGCAGTTATTAAGACACGAATATGTGTATTAACAGGTAAAACTATTCGATTATCGACTTCTAAGAGTCTAAATTGTCCAATTTCTAAATCATTCTCTGTTATCATATAACTATCAAAATTTATTGAATTTTCTTCAGTATAATCAGAGTATTCATAAGACCAATATCACTGGTGACCAATAGCTTTTAATGTTATTGAAGGGTTAATAACTTCATCTAAAGAATATAAAAGTATAAAAGAGGGAACAGCAATAAATATTAAAATTATGGTAGGAATTATAGTTCAAATTATTTCCAATTTAGTATTATGAACAGTATACGTTTGCGCATTTATGAAAGAATACAAAGACTGGGGGGTTGAAATAGAAACATGAGAAAGTTTATTAGAACCAATACGAAGGGAGTTGCCGCTAGAAAGCTTGTTTTTTAAAAAATTAGAAAAAAAAGAAGAAAAATGCGAATTCAATTCGTTAATATTCGGTAAAGTATTTAAAGAATAAAGACTTTCTAAAGAATTCAAATCTAAAGTGTTAACTACAGACCTTGATGAATCTTGAAAAGAAGTATATGCCGACAAATTATAAAAATAAGAAAAAAATGAGTACTTATTTTTATAGAAATTCTTATAATCTACATCACTAAAAATAGAGATAATTGATAAATACGAAGAAATATTTGAAAGATAAGCCAAATATGAAGAAGAGTTTCTAGTCTTATAAAAAAAAGTATTAGAAACGAAGGCATTAGGTAAAAAGTTTTTAACCCCAAGAGCTTTGTGATCCCCGAGCAGTTTAGATATGGTTACTTCAACAGAACCGAACAAAGATAAAAAATTCAAAAAAAGAGATTTAACGAATAAAATTAATTTTAACGAATAGTTTAAGTATGACGACCCCTCAGAAGCAATAAGGTATACTAAGTTGCTCAAACGATCTGAAATCCACGATGAAACCCTTAAATAATAAGGAGAATACAAAAATTTATTGAACAGAGGAAGAAATAAAGAATTTAGTATAGCTGCTTTTAAAAAAGCCACAAAGCTGAATGCTTGAGAATAGAAATATGACTCTCTTATTCTCGTTATATTAATAGCGTTTACGAGAATAAAAATAACAACGCTAACAATTACAATTAAGTAAAACATTATTTCATGATGAAGTTCCACCAATGCTTCAGCAAAAGGAGTAGCGGAATCTTTAAAAGTTATGGCGTTAAAAAACATATAACAAATTAATAAATTATTATTACAGTTAGCTCCAATTTTTTTGTAAGCCCGGAAGGATTTGAACCTTCATCGCAACCGTTATGAGCGGCGAATTTTAACCATTTAAACTACGGGCTCTATATGTGCAGCTTAAAAACTACGACTTTAAAAGGTTTAGTTTAAAACCAGTAAGACTACAGCACTAAAAAGTACGATTGATAGCAACCCTGGCTCAATAAAATAAATCCAAGAGATATTAAAAGCGAACATGCTTAAAAGTAAGACTAGACCAACTAGAAAGACAAAAGCGTAGTGGTAGATTAAACCAGATTGAAAATTAGAAAATTTAAAAGCAAAAGATTTAAAAAATTGCGCCAAACCAAGTGGCCCAAAAAACTCTAAAACCCCTTTGTCAATTGATTTTACAAACACAAGGTAACCAAATTTTATGAAATTGTACATTAAAAAATCATTGTAAACATTATCAAAATATCATTTTCTATTAAAAAAGGAGTAAAAACGATTAAAAATAGAAGCTGAGCTAGTAAGGGTAGTCGTAAAAATTGAAAACTTATATATGTACAATGAAAATAAACAACCAGCCAAACTAAAAAATAACGGCATTAATTTTAATGCGGGGCTCAACAAGTGAGCATCTCAAAAAACGCTGTTTGACAACCAAAAAGAAGTTGCGTTAGATCAAAACCCTGATCCGGGAGACAAAACTATATCTTTAAAAACAAAACCAGAAAAAATACTTAAAAATGATAACAATAGAAGAGGTATGTACATTATGACAGGTGCATCATGACAATGATCTAAATAAGAACGATAGCTAGATGGATACTGAATAAAGGTTAAATAAATAACCTTAAAAGAGTAAAAAGCAGTAAAAAAAGCACCTAATATAGCCAATCAACCTATAATAAAAGAATCAACACGAAAAGAAGAAAAAACAAATTCTATAATTAAGTCTTTTGAATAAAAACCAGCTAAAAATGGAAAACCCATTAAGGCTAAAGAACCTAATCAAAACAAAATATAAGAAAACGGTAATATAGAAATAGTACCCCCGTATCGTCGCATATCTTGCTCATCACCAAGCGCATGTATAACGGAACCCGCACCTAAAAATAGTAAAGCCTTAAAAAAAGCGTGAGTAAACAAATGAAAAAAACTAATAAAGTAAAGCGACATACCAGCAGCCAAAACCATATAACCTAATTGGCTACATGTAGAGTAAGCTATAACTCTCTTTACATCATTTTGGAAAACGCCAACGGTAGAAGCAAGAAAAGCTGTAAGAGCACCAAAAAAAGCAACTACATTTAATGAATAATTAGAATACTCAAATATTACAGAAGCTCTAACAAGAATGAAGACGCCAGCGGTAACCATTGTTGCCGCATGAATAAGCGCCGAAACAGGAGTAGGGCCCTCCATAGCATCTGGAAGTCACACGTGCAGACCAATTTGGGCTGATTTACCAGCGACACCTATAAACAGCATTAACGCTATTAAGTCTAAGAGATTAAAAGAAACACCTAGAAAAAAGTAGCTAAAATTATAAAAATAAGGAACTAAAGCAAAAACTGAGCCGTAGTCTAAAGTTTTAAAAGAATCGTAGATAATTAGCATTGCTAAAACAACTCCGATATCACCAACTCGATTAACGACCATTGCTTTTATAGCAGATTTGTTAGCGGCTAACCTAGTAAACCAAAAACTAATTAAAAGATATGAAGCTAAACCTACACCTTCCCAACCAACAAACATTTGTAAAAAATTATCTGCAGTAACTAAAATAAGCATAAAAAAAGTAAAGAGTGAAAGGTAAGACAAAAATCTTTGAAGATGAGGGTCATGACCCATATATGAAATTGAATACAAATGAACAAAAAACGAAATAGTTGTTACCACAATCAACATTAAAGAAGTTACACTATCAAATAAAAACCCCCATTTTACGTCTAAAAGATCAATATTTAATCAAGTAAAAAGTTCTATGGTAAGGAGGGTTTTTGAAACACTTATCTCAAAAAAAAGAAACCAAGCAATTAGTGTTGTAAGAAGCATTAGACTAAAAGCAATTATGGAAGAACCCTCTCTACCAAAATAACGACCAAACAAACTTATTACAAAAAAAGAAAGTAAAGGTAAAAATAAAACTAGTAAGTACATAAATTAATTCATATCGTTTAATCTATAAATATCCAAAAGGACTGGAAAAGATATATCACTTAAACTCGGATTCCGAAAAATGCAAGCAAACATAATTTTAGAGTTCATAAATATATAACGAGGTGTATTAAAGTAAACCATATTATTAATTAATCTTAGATGAAAATTAAAACGCAATTTACTCTGAATTGAAGGCAAAGGCCTAATAAGCTGAAACATTTTAACCATAAAATTTACAGTTGTAGGTACTTTTGAATCTATCAATATATCACCATGAGCCAAAAACTGGTTCAAAAACAATATATTAGGTATTCAGTTTACTCTATAAAGAATAGTTGAAACGCGAGATTCAATAAGTAACAAAAAATTATCAACCCATAAACCAAAAGAGGCGGAAGAAAGTTTAGAAAATTTATAGACCCTGCGCTGACTAATACCTTTATAGAATAACTTTACTAATTGCATTGAAACAAATTTTCATTTTTTACGCTTATAAGACTTATCCGGATTAATAACATCTATACGATAAATAAATTGTCTGAAGCGTTGTTTAGCTCGCTCAGCGCGATAACGGTAAGAGTCCTGAAAAAAACGAACTACCGGATGACCAAAAACTGGATTACTATTCAGTAATCCCCAAACATCCAATTCAAACCTTTTATAAAGTTTAAACTGATACTTTATCAACTTCGGCATAATCTAGAAACTCACTATTTTTTATAAAGACTAGAAAAATTTCTTAAATATCAGCTAAAAGCGGAATATTTAAACCCTACGTTAGAAATTTTAAAAGAAAATGGATTAAAGACTCGCTGAACAAATAGCACTCTTTTATCGTAGTTTCACAAACCTATATAAAATTTACCATCTAAAAACTTGTTATTTAAAACGTAAACCTCTGAATCAAATAAATGGTATATAACAGCAAAAAAAACTAAAAGACCAAAAAGTGAAACATACGAACCAACAGAAGCAACAGCATTTCAATAGGAATAAGCATCAGGGTAATCTGGTATTCTTCTAGGCATACCGGCTAAACCCAAGAAATGCATTGGAAAGAAAGTGATATTAACACCAGTAAATGTTATTCAAAAATGTAACTGACCTAAATACTCAACATAAGGTCGACCAACTATAACGGGCATTCAATAATAAAAACCAGCAAATAACGCAAAAACAGCACCCATGGAAAGAACATAATGAAAATGCGCAACAACATAATAAGTATCGTGTAGGGCAACATCTAAGCCAGCGTTAGCTAGAATAACACCCGTAACACCCCCAACTGTAAACAAAGCTATAAAACCAGTAGCAAATAACATAGGAGTTTTCATGTCAATAACACCACCAGCTAAAGTAGCCAATCAACTAAAAATTTTTATACCTGTTGGAACAGCTATCATCATTGTAGCCGCAGTAAAGTAAGCCCTAGTATCGACATCCAAGCCAACGGTATACATATGGTGAGCCCAAACCATAAACCCTAAAACACCAATGCAGAGCATTGCGTAGACCATCCCTATGTAACCAAAAACGTACTTATTCGAATACTCTGCAATAACATGACTTATTATACCAAAGCCAGGCACAATTAATATATAAACTTCGGGATGCCCAAAAAACCAAAATAAATGTTGATACAATATAGGATCACCACCACCTGCAGAATCAAAAAAAGTGGTATTAAAATTTCGATCAGTCAAAAGCATTGTAATACCACCCGCTAAAACAGGAAGAGACAAAAGTAGTAGAAACGCCGTTATTAAAACCGCCCAAACAAAAAGAGGTAATCTATGCATATATAACCCCGGAACACGCATATTAAAAACAGTACATATAAAGTTTATTGCACCAAGTAAAGATGAAACACCCGAAACGTGTAAACTAAATATAGCTAAATCAACCGAGCCACCAGAGTGAGCCTGAATAGAACTTAGTGGTGGGTAAACCGTTCAACCAGTACCAGCACCAACTTCAACAAAACTAGATAGTAAAAGCAAGCTTAAAGAAACAGGTAACAACCAAAAACTTAAGTTGTTTAATCGTGGAAAAGACATATCAGGTGCACCGACTAATAAAGGTACAAACCAATTACCAAAGCCACCTATTAGCGCTGGCATTACCATAAAAAATATCATAACAAAAGCGTGAGCTGTTACAATAACATTATATAACTGATAATTACCAGCTAAAATTTGATCACCGGGGGCGGAAAGCTCCATTCTTATAAAAATAGATAAAACCGTACCAACAACGCCGGCTAAAATACCAAATATTAAATACAGAGTACCAATATCTTTATGGTTTGTAGAACAAACCCATCTATCAAATCAGCTTAACATATTAAAATTGAAAAACTCTCATAAGTCTACGTCTTCTTTGTCACCTCTTATAAAAGTTATAGTCCCTTCTCTGGAGGCTGCGATTGTACTCGAAAACTTTATCGGTAACGTTACCAGGCGTGAAAGCGTAACGTCTTCATCTAGCTCGGTTATCCCTCCAACCGATGTAATTGTAGTAGTTATAGTTAAATCTAGTAGTAACATTTGGAAAAAACAAAAAGGTATTATTAAATCGAGAATATCAAATTTTAGGGTAATAGGGCATAGACATATGACCGGGAATATGCTGTATGGTACGTCACAAATTCTTTCTGTACTTTTTGCGCCCTCTCCTCTTAACATAACGATCAATTAGATGTGATAAACTCACCTGTAAGGACTCAAAAAAATAGGCAGTTTTCTCGGGAGTAGGCTCAGGTTTTCAGAAAAATTTGACTCAGTCACCTAACATAGCCCATTCTCGAGTTTCACGTTTAAAAAGCCTTACGGTAGAGTATAGATAGTGTTTTTTTCTATTAGGTGCTAAAAATTTTATACTTCGCTCTGTAAAATTTTCCCAATTTTTTAGACTCTCACGATACAATTTTATCCGTAATCTTTCAAAATGAAAAGCCTCCATTTGCATTAATTTTATTTTTTGTCTATTACGATACATCCTAAATTTGTGAACTCTCCTGAACTTAACATCTGGAGCTGTATGATGGCGCATTTTATCAAAAAAATACCTTGCCCATTCACCTATTGGTAATCCTAAAAAATCTTCTACTCATCAACCCGAAAAAACAGTCCTGCGCGTAGATACAAAAAATCTTAAATAACTGCGGTAATGTCTTTTCTTTCTGCGGTGAAAGAATCACACGTAAATACAAAAAAATAAAAAAGGAAATAAAAGCAAAAACTCAAAAAATGTTAAATCCTCATCAGGGTCAAACACTCACTCACTAAATAATGAATCTTTAAAATGAAGCTCTTCGAAAGTCGGTGAATAAAGAGATGAAAATGCCCACTTTAATGGTTCTTCAACATAAATAAGTTCAGGTTCTCCAACTATTTCACTTAAATAATGGCGCTCAAGACCTGATTTAGAATCTAAGGGGTCGTCTTCCAGCATTTTTGTAGGTCGTTTAGTAAAACCAAGATCAGATTCTATAATCTCTCTAACCTTCATTGTTTCTTCCGATTCATTATCATAATATTCTTCTTCATCAGGGGTTTCATCTTCCATATCATGTTCCTCATCTATATACTCGAAGTCCCCATAAATAAACTGCAAAGATTCAACGTGCTCAAAAGAAATTTCAAGCATAGCAAAATATATTTTAGTCTCGTTAGTCTGCAAAGTTAAAAAATCCATATTTTGGGGTATTCAATCCTGAGTTCTTTTAGCTTCTTTTAAGAGCGTATTTGGTGTTTTGGGTGGGGTTTTAACAGAAACTCGAAAGTCAAAATCCAAAAATCAAAACGCAATTATAGAAGCATATAAATGTATAAACATCCAATTTAATAAGCTATTGCGAAGAACCCCCCTCTGAACACCGTGATTTAAATATTCATATCACGTAGAAACTAACCCAAAAAACGACAAATCTTTTAAATATAAATTTAGGATAGGAATAAAAAAATCTAAAACTTTTATTACAAAAGAAAAAAATAAACCCAAAACAAAATCCAATAAAATAGAAAAATTTAGTTGTAAAAACTCATTTAAGCTAGTGGGTAATATTCACGCTAAAAAAGCGTTTAAATTTAAAAAACATAAGCAAAGTAATCACCAAAAGATTTTTAAAAAAAAAGTTACTATAGATTGAAAAATAAAAAATAAAAAAATAAAAAAATTATCTGAAAACAAAAAATTTTTAAATATATCTATTAAAAGATCAAGATTAAAAGAATTAAAAAAGACCTTATTAAAAAAAACAAATAAAAGAAAAAGATTTTTAATAAATTTAAAAAAAAAAAAGAAATAGAGTTTAATAACGGAAAAAAAGAAAAGAAGTACAGATAATAAAGAATCTAAAAAGAAATCTTTAAGATATAAAAGAATAAAGGTAATAAAATAAAAAAGATACAGCTCTGTAAACAAGTAAAGAGATTTAAATGAAAGAATAAAAAAAAAAGAGATAGGAATAAAGTTACAATTAAAAAAAAAACTAAGAAACGGGGATAAGTATTTTAAATCTTTTAAATAAGTAAAATACACTAACTTTACAGGCAAATTAACGTCAAAACCAAAATCAAACACATAAATATAAAGAAGAGGCAAGATAACTGAAATTAAAAAAAAAGCCACATAACAAATGAAGAAATAAAAAGTAAAAATAAAAAAACGCTGAGCTCACTGAAAAATAAAATATAGCTCGTCGTCCTTAAGAAGAATTTTGCGTTTCTTTTTAAGGCGACGTTTTAAACGTTTTGAAGAATAGAGTGCAGGAAAGAAACATAAAAAGATTAATATTTTCAAAAAAGGGGTACTAAGAGATCAATCAGAAAAAGGATTTACATAAGAGGAAAGGAAGAAGAAATTATTTGAGAGAAAGTAAAAACCAATGGACAATGTTCAATACAAAGAATCAAGATCTATTAAAGTAGGTCTATAAAGTAAAAAAATAAGTAATAAAAGTCTCACAACATACATTAGTCTGTGCTTAGATATTAAAGTCCACACCATGTCAAAATATTTTACAAGTCATATTTTTAAGTCGGTTAAAATATTCCTTAAACCGTTATAAGCAGGTATAAAAACACAGTAAATGTCATGTAAAAACGAGCCTATAATAGAGAGCAGTTTTGAAATATAAAACCACACACCCTCGGAAGGGTTGGGTAACAAAAATCAAACCGCCCTTAAAAATAAATTTTTAAATTTTTTAAACATATAAATTTTTAAATTTTTTAACTATTATTATTATCATTCTTTTTATGATAAAAAGAAGAAAAAAAACCAATATAAACACAATTATAAAAAATATTATAAAAACAAATTTCAAGAAATAAAATGTAAAGACAACTATTTTTTTAGAATTATACCACCTAGTTATTGAACCATCAACGTAATCCCTTCAAACTGTATGTCAAGAAGCCATAAACTCAAAAACGTTATCCCTAACAAAAATAAAAAAGTGACCAAAAAAAGAAAATGAGCCCGTAAAAAAATCAGAAATTGTGTTCGTGTAATCCCTCCTACGCTGAGAAATAACCCTATCTAGATATTCAGTGAACCTGACTGAACTCTTTAACCCGTCTGAAAAATAAGTTGGCTTTTCTCCTTTATTTAAAGGACGGTTTTTTGGCGAACCAAAAAACCGTCTTAAATGCTTTAAATAGAAATCATAACGATCGACGGACTTATCAAAGTTCATATCATAGTAATCTTCAAATTTATTTATACTAATAAAAATCTTACCCATAATACGTTCATAAAAAGCAAATACAAATCAACCAATTATATGTCTGGCCTTCTCAGCATAATTATTAAAAAAAGAATCTATTTTATTAAAACCTTTATTTGAAGAAACAATATAATAATAGAGAACAATTTTAGTAAGAGTACCTTCAAAGTAATCCCAAAAAAAATGTAATAGTTTATCGTAATACTTAGTATGGAGGGTGTACCAGCGAGTAGACCGTGTAATCGTTGATAATTTTATAAAAGCTTTATTGGATTGTGAAGCAGCAGAATTACTATAGCGATAAAATTTTTTTACTTTCAATAATCGAAAAAAGTCATGCATTAAATACGAAAAAATTTGAGAAGCAGAAGAATTTAATAGTTGAATAAAATCGTGTGCTTGAATAGACCTTAAGTCAAAAACGGAATTAGAATTTAAAAAACTAAAATAATTTCAATAGAACTTTAAATAGTTTAATAACCCAAAAACATGAAACTTCGGATGTAATAAATCTTGATTAATGGAGTGAGCTTGTCTAACGAATGACCAATAATAAGGAAGTTCATATTCTAACTCTAAGCGAGAATATTCCAAATCAAATAACCTTTCAAAATAGTACACAGGGTAGCGACTATTTAAACTAACTTTATAAAATGCTTTAATCTGATCAGGTGTGATTCGAGAAGTATTTTGTATTTTCAAGAAATGAGAAATAAACTGTGTGTTACTAAATCTAAGTAAATAAGGACGTACGCGCTTAAAAATAAAAGAAGAATTGTAATATACCAAATTACCATAAAATTTGTTTAAATTAAACAAATTTGAAAAAGCTGAAACTAACTTCGAACCAAGACTAAATAAATTACCCAAAGAAATAAAATTTTTTATATCTTTAAAAAGAATATAGTTAGTTGAGCGTATTTTAAAAATAAAATAAAATAGCATTAATTGAAATCTAGATAGCAACCCTTTTAAGTTAAATGATGCGTTAAAATAAATAAATAAAAGCGGCTTTTGATGATTAAAATATTTAAGTTTTTTTATAAAAAAACTTAAAATTAAATAAGACAAAACACTTAATATTAACAAACCAAAAATTGGAACAAAGTAGAAAAGAACAAAAACAAATTTTAATCCTAAAACCACGGTTGTGACAAAAAGTTGTAGATAAATAAATTTAAATGGTATATAAGATAAAAAATATAAAACCTGAAGAATATAGAGTAAGCTTAATACTAAAAAATAAAGAAAAACAAACATTAAGATTAAGGTGTTAAAAAAAAATTTACTCAATCGCCTTAAAGTATGAAAAAAGTAATAACCATTTAATACAGAATCATAATCAAAATAACAGTCCCTAGATAGGGCAAAATTCCAAACTTCGGGTTTTATAACTTTAGTATCAGGCTGTATATCGATATATTGAGGATATTTTTTAGAAACGCCAGGTTTGAATAGAATAATAAAAGGAAGTTCATTTCAAACAAACAAAAGTTTTATCCAAATTATAAGCTTTAAAAAAATAATAGTGCTTTTTTTTGTTTTCAAAATTTCCTTTCTCCTTAAAAACCTAAGAAAACGCATTAGGTAAACTGTAAAATACCATGAACCAAATTTTATTAATAAATGAAACGGATAAACTAAAGTGATTACACCTAAAAAAAACTTTAATAGACGACGCGCAACCCGAAAACGATAACCCAAACGGGTCCTTGAATGAGCTACGTTTAAAAATTTTAGTCAGGTCAATTTTAACGGTCGAACTAAACGCTTTACTAGTAAAGCGTTTAGTTCGACCGTTAAAATTGACCTGACTAAAATTTTTAAACTCGGGTGAAATCTATAGAAACGTCTATAAAAATAATAACGTCTAAAAATTTTTTCCTTTAATATGCGGTAAGAAAAACTTAAATGATAAAGCATTTGATAAAAGGGCTCACTAAGATGTACATTATAGAAATAAAAAGAAAAGTTAGCGACCTCTTTTAATAAAACATAAAATAAAGATCTAGTAGCAATAAAAATAAGTAAAACAAAAGATTTTATCAAATAAAATAAAGAAAAGGGTGCAAAAATAAAAAAGGAGATTCCACGAACAGCAACAATCAATAAATAAAAAGAAAAAGTCTTGAAGCTTAAAAACACAAACTTAAAAAAAAGTAAAATTACATTTACAAACAACATATTAATTTAAAAAAATATAATTATTATTAAAAGGTGCTTTTTTAGCACGATAAAAACGAGCACTATAATGCTCCGTAAAAAATCAATTTTCATAAGATTCTGAAATACCAAAAACATTTTGGTTTTGATTAAAGAAAAAGTCGGCACCCCACATTGGTAAGTCATTTACATTATAATAATCTAAATAAAAAGGAAAAGGTACTGGTGCAATAGTACTCAATAGAAATGGTACTTTATTAGTAGTTAAATACATATTTTTAGGAAAAAATAAACCCCTGTGTAATCTATAATTATCTATAAAAGAAGTAGTAACGGAAAATATATTTGATAAAATTTTATCTTTTTTACCGTAATAGTAGAAAAGGCCGTCAACTCTACCCCCACTATTATAAATAAATAGAGCATTAGAAGTTAAAATAAAATCATATATATTCCGCTTATCAAAAAAACTTAAGTTTTTTTGATAAGCGGAATATATATAACGATAAAATTTAATAACCGCATTTTTTAAAGAAACTTTTATCGAAAAAAAAATTAAGTTCAACCCCGCGGTATTAAGGTCCGGACTGTTTAATGCAGAAAGTTTTACAACTCGAGAAAAAATAGCGTATACAAAAGGTCATAAATAAAAATGCAATAACTTAAACATGTTGGATAAAGTAAAAGACCAAATAGGTAAAAAGATTTCTAAGTAAACAAAGCGCCGAACATGAAAACGATTAAAAAAAGTAAAAAACTGTACTATAAAAAATATTCGCCAAAAAATAAAAATAAAAGAAAATGTTATTAATCAACTCATAAAATGTAGATCTATAAAGTTATCATAAAAAAACATTGAAGCGGCGGACTGCGAGACACCCCAACAAATTAAAAAGGAGAATAAAAATATAAAAAAATGCGTTTCCCAACGATAAAAATGGCCATTATCATCTCATTCAACAGGATGTTGCGGATACGCAAAGTTAACCTCCTCATTATCAGCTATGGAAGGCTCAACTAAGCCTCTTCTATCCTCCCTAAAATAATATCAATGGTTTTGTGCTAGTTCCTCATCAATTTCTTCAGTCTCCCTATTATTCAAAGAACCATCTTCTATTGTACGAACGTAGGTAAAAGAAAGAAAATAGATCATACCAAGGTAAAGAGAAGCATAAAACATCTCTAGAGTCGAATAAATGTGTTGTTTTTTAAAATAAAACATAACCGAAGGATTAGAAACTAATTTATTATTAAAAGCGTAACAGTCCAATGTATGCGAATACATTAACATAAATAATTTTGTGTGCTTTATTGCCCTGGCATGCTTTTTTGATTTACCATATGTACGTACGTTATAATCACCGAATAGGCGCTCAGCATTAAAAAGATTTCTATATGGTTTCATATGTTTGTTATAAGCAGCGTGCAAATAAGTGTGTGTAAAATAAGTTCTATAGTTATAGTCATATTCTAATTTAATATGGGTCAGTTTTTGAAACCCACTGTAATCTCAAATAGAAAGGGTATAGGAAGTAAAGTTATAGTTGTTAAAAACAAAAAAAGAAAAATTAGTGATATAATTAAATAAGAAATCATAAGAAAAAAAATCAAAAAAAAAAGCGAATTCTGACTGAGTTATCAAAAGAGTAAAAAACAAGACTATTGAAATAACCAAAGGCATATTAAATTTATTTATATTTTATTATTATTAAAATAGGTCGATACCGTTTACGACCTTGCCTTTTTAGCTAAACCAGTAATTTTGCAATATAGGGTCTCTATAAAACTTGTGAACAACAACCTCGCGCGGGTCAGGGCGGCGGGACTTGAACCCGCAATTTCTGGTACCCAAAACCAGCGCGTTAGCCAATTCCGCTACACCCTGAGTTCTTTCCCTGACCTGCGCGAGGTTGTTGTTCACAAGGTGGGGGCAACCCAAATAAAACCCCCACTGCCCGAGAGTGGAATCGAACCACCGACCTAATGATTTTCAGTCATTCGCTCTACCACTGAGCTACTCGAACGGCAAGGAAAGTGGGATTTGAACCCACGATGCGGGGGTCCGCAAAGTTCCTTAGCAAAGAACCGCCTTAAACCGCTCGGCCATTTCCTCAAGCTAATAGGCTGACTGGAGTTGACAGGACTTGAACCTGCAACCTTTTACATGCAAAACAACCGCTCTCCCAATTGAGCTACAACCCCTCCCATTAAAATAAGGGAATCGAAGTGTTTTAGCTTATTACAATCCAGTTACCTCAACAGTAAACAGAAAAGTAAAGGAAAAGTCAAACTACATCAACGAAATGTCAGTATCAGGCAGCAAACTCAAACCCCAAATGGTGTCCAGGGGTAAGGTGCTTTTGCATAAACCGAATGAAACAAACAATTAAAAAAATTGTACCAACAATAACATGAAGTCCATGTAAACCAGTAAGCATATAAAAGGCTGAACCATAGACACTATCAGAAATACCAAAAGGAGCAGATACGTACTCTTGGAGCTGCATCAATATAAAAAGAATCGCTAAAGTAATAGTAGCTACGAAACCACCAACGGCATACTCATAAAGCTTACCCAACACAGCACGATGTGCTCAAGTAATCGAAGCACCTGAAGTTAAAAGAATTAATGTATTCAAAAGAGGGACCCCATACGGACTAAAAACTGACAACCCAACAGGCGGTCATTCAGCACCAACTCAAATAGATGGAACTAAGCTAGAATGGAAAAAAGCTCAAAAAAACGCTGCAAAAAACATGATCTCTGACGCTATAAACAACAAAAAACCAATTTTTAATCCTTTTTGAACAGCGGTTGAATGATAACCTAAATAGGTTGACTCGCGAACAACGTCTCGTCATCAAGCAACTAGTGTTATAACAAGCATAATAAAGCCTATCATAGCAAGATAGCCACCCAATAGATAAAAATGCATGTACATAACAGTTCCGGTAGTCATAAACAATAAACTAAAAGCAGTTAAAAAAGGTCAAGGACTGCGATCGACCAAATGAAATAAATGTCTTTTCATAAAAAATTTTTAGGGTTATAATTTATATATATATAATTCCTGTTTGATTTCACCACATTTATAATCCCGTTATTCATAAACTTAATTAACATAAAACACAAAAATTAGTATTAGCTGGCTCATGTATTGCGACATTTATACTACTAACCTATCTCGTCTTAGTATAAAACTTTCATGGTTAAGAATACCAAAGAATTTTTCCTACTTATATTATTTCAGCAGTTAAAAATAATGTATGTAGCGTCCCAGCAATGCTGATAGTTCAACAGCTGGATAACAATTGATACACCCAAAAAAAGTTTTTACTTTAAACATCCGGTCCTCTCGTACTAGGCTTAGGGCTTTAATATTCTCATTCTCACAGTAGATAGGGACCAAACTGTCTCACGACGTTTTAAACCCAGCTCACGTACCACTTTAATCGGCGAACAGCCGAACCCTTGGAACCTACTTCTGCTCCAGGATGTGATGAGCCGACATCGAGGTGCCAAACGATCCCGGCGATGAGGACTCTTGGGGATCATTAGCCTGTTATCCCTAGCGTACCTTTTATCCGTTGAGCGATGACTTTTCCACACAATATCACCGGATCACTATGACCGACTTTCGTCCCTGTTTGGCGTGTCTGCCTAACAGTCAAGCAAACTTATACCATTGCGCTCTAAAGATTAAGAAAATCTTGAGTTTACCTTTGTACGCCTCCGTTACTCTTTAGGAGGCGACCGCCCCAGTCAAACTACCAACCATGCATTGTTTTGAGTATCAATTAGTTTAAAAAAAATAAAAGAACACTATTTCAGTTTTGCCTTAAGAATTGACCGGAGTCAAGCCATCATAGGCTAATGTCTATCCTACACAATTATTTTTTTTAAACAGTACAAAGGTGAAGTAAAGGTGCATAGGGTCTTTCCGTCTTGCTGCGAGTACTCCGCATCTTCACGAAGAATTCAATTTCGCTGAGTAGGTACTGGAGACAGTGGGGAAGTCGTTACACCATTCATGCGCGTCAGCAATTAACCGACAAGGAATTTCGCTACCTTAGGACCGTCATAGTTACAGCCGCCGTTTACTGGGGCTTCAATTCTTGGCTTTCACCAATCCTTTTTACCTACCAGCACCGGGCAGGTGTCAGACCCTATACATCATCTTACGATTTAGCAGAGTCCTGTGTTTTTATTAAACAGTCGCTACCCCCTATTCTGTGCCACCTTTTCAACTAGTACAAACCTTTAGATGTAACTCTAAAAAGCTTTCATGTATAAAAAGGTACTCTTTCTCCCGAAGTTACAGAGTCATTTTGCCGAGTTCCTTCAATACCCTTCTCTCAGTCACCTTAGTATTCTCTACTTAGCCACCTGTGTCGGTTTACAGTACGGTTAAACTTATCTTTAAGATAAAAATTTTAGTTATTTTGTAAAGAAAAATTTAGTTGATAATGCCTTATCTAATTAGTATTATCAACTAAATTTTTCTTGTCACTAGAACTAGTTTGCAAATATTAATTACAAAACCCATTATGCTAAATTATCATTTAGCACTTAGGGGCCGACTAACTCTTCGTGGTCGAGCCTAGCGAAGAAAACCTTAGCTATTCGGTGATAATGATTTATAAAACATTATTTGCGCTACTCATGTCAGCATACTTAAAACAGAAAGCTCAATTAAAACTTACATTTTAACTTCACAGCATACAGTCCATTCTACTACCACAATAAGTCTGCAGTTTCGGTGTAAATCTATAAAACCATTTATTGTTGAAACTCTAAAACAAACCGTTAGTGAGCTGTTACGCTTTCTTTAAAGGGTGGCTGCCTCTAAGCCAACCTGCTAACGTTAAACGTAAAAAAGCAATCTTAATTATTTAGAATTAACTTTCGGACCTTAACTTACAATCGGGGCTGTTCCCCTTTTGACCAACGAATCTTCGCACTCGTAGTCTGATTAGAGTACTAAAAATTTAACCATTCGGAGTTTCAATAAGTTCAAAATATTCTTATCGAAATCCCTAGCTTATTTAGTGCTCTACCTGCTAAATTCATCGTACTCCACTCTACCTAAATAGATTTCGTAGAAAACCAGCTATCACCAAGTTTGTTTAGCCTTTCACTCCTAACCACAAGTCATCCGCGTCTCTTTCAACAGACGTCGGTTCGGTCCTCCAATAGTGTATTACGCTACCTTCAACCTGCTCATGGCTAGATCACTTGGCTTCGGGTCTAATTTATCTAACTTTACGCCCTAGTTAAGACTTGCTTTCGCTACACCTTTTATTAATTATTTAGGTTTGCTAGATAAATTAAGTCGCTGACCCATTATGCAAAAGGTACGCCGTCACTTTACGCTCCGACTGCTAATTAGCTATTAATTTCAGTGTCTTTTAAATTTTCTTTATGAAGTTCTTTTTAACCATTTCCCTCACGGTACTTGTTCGCTATCGGTAACTTAATTTTAAAAGCTTAGTAGGTGGTTCTACCGTATTCAAGCAGAGTTGCACAAGCTCCGCTGTACTCAATATTAGTCAAAAATTTATAATACGGGGCAATCACCCTTTACAGCTCCAATAATTTCCAATTAGGTATTCTTATAAATTTCGTCTGACAAAAAAGGCTTTATTCGCGTTCGCTCACCACTACTAACGATTTCTCGATTGATTTTTATACTACAGGTACTGAGATGTTTCACTTCCCTGAAGTCAAAACACATATATTGTTTGTTTACAAAAGTTGGATAAATAAGCTTTATCGACTCTTTAAGGCTGTGCTTATTTTTTCGATATTAGTATCGTCCAAGAATAAGTTCCTAGGCATCCGTTAATAGCTTTGTCAAATGTTAAATCAAGTTTATTTACCAATAATTGCCGCTTAATGACGGGGGAATGGATTTGAACCACCGACCTCCAAGTTATGAGCATGGCGAGCTAACCGGGCTGCTCTACCCCGCCTTAAAACAAAACACAAAAAAATACTAATAACACTATCAAAAATTTAAAGTTTTCTTTAGTTAAAAAATTTAAAAGCGAGAAATCTTTAAAATAAGAAAAAAGAAATAAAAAATAATCTTGAATTAAGTAGTAAAAACCAATAATAAATATGTACTGCAAACCGTAAGGTGTAAAAAAATAAAGAAAAACGTTAGATAAATATTTAGTGTTTAACATAATAACAAATTGAGTAATAAATTATGTGTATAGGGGGCTGCTCGCTATCGGACTTGAACCGATACTCTTCCAAAAAGAAATAAGTTTTGAGCCTATCGTGTCTACCAATTACACCAAGCGAGCACTACGATATTAGTAAAATCTCCAAAAATTTAAATCATTAGTAGGTCTATCTACTTGGTCTGGTATAGATTGTTTTTTAACCAAAGTTGATAAGTTTAACTCGCCTGAATTTGGCAAATCCAAAGTCAACATTATGCTACTTATCATAGCTAATAATAAAAGAATACCTGAAATAATTAAAAAGGGGCTAAAGTATGTATATAATACTAAACCTAATGATACTACGTTTGAATGGTTTAAAAAACTTTTATACCAATCTAAATAAAAAATATTAGAATAGTTGTAGCCTAAAGAGTAATACAAAGAGAACACGATTTCAGAAAATATGATTAAACCCACAATAGTCGCTAAAGGAAAATACCTATTTAATATTTCACTTAGCTCAACTACACGAATATTTAGCATCATAACGATAAAGAGAAACAAAACTGCTATAGCACCGACGTAAACTATAATAAGGACCATGGCTAAAAAATCAACTTCTAACAAAACAAACAGCTGGGCGGACAAGCAAAAAACAACTACTAAAAAAAGAACTGATTGGACTGGATTTTTTGAAAAAATTACAAGTAACCCAGCTAAAAATATCATAAAAGCCAGGCCAAAAAATATAACTTCGGTTAACATTTACGCCAAATACTATTTCATATTACCTTGTTCTGAAATCAGCAAAGAATAAAAACGCTTAAAAGCGATATACTCGGCAATAACCCGTTCCTTATGGAAAAGTAACTCATTTGATGTTATAAACATCAACCCCTCCACCACAAAAAACAAATCTGCGTAAGATATTACTTGTTTTTTGTTAATACTGCTCATAAAGGTAGCCTTATCCACGTATATTACACAAATATTACACAAGTACGAAAACACATATTCTAAACTAGTAACCTTTAAGCTTATTGGACGGTGACTTTGAGTAAAAAAATTCACTAAGAATACAAGATTATCTAAGTACTCATTAAGAATATTTTGCATTCTAAAGCTAGGATTGAAGACCGGGAAAAAATTAATAAAATTGTAATTGCTAGAAAGTAAATTAAAAGAAGGTTTAAATTTATCCAAAGGATTTACAAGCTCCCCCGCACCCCTTAAAACTTTTCGAAATTTTGGCCGAAACTTATAAATAAAAGGCGATAAAGTGCTCATTTTTCAGGCAAAATTAAGAACCATAAAACTACGTGAATCAACGTAATCCGGATGGTGATTATAATCTATGTAATAACGTTTAGTAGATGGATAAAAAATGTTCATATAAGGGTAAATTACATATTCCTGTAAGCGTTCTTGCCACTTAGGATCAAAATGGCCCATACGTCTTTTAGGGAAATCTGTAGAAATCCTCCACCCAGGAGTTAAGTAATCAATATTATAGTAAGTTCTGTAGTATGACGCATGCAACTCAGTAAAAATTTCCTCATGAAACCAACTCTTATAAAATCAATTAAAATCAGCGCTATCAGTTATGTCTAAATCAGCAAACCGTTCTTGCCTTCTTTTACCGCTAAACCTAGAAAAAAACAAGGGTACATGATCCTCTCATCATAAAACATCCTCCCAACCCCAATGCTCATGAGGATACGAATCTAATCCTTTTTTTAAATTTCAGTATGCTGGTTTAAAAAAAGAGAAATAGTTTCGCAACTCGTCCCAACCACCGTAAGCGCTATTAAGTTTTACATAAAAGGCGTGTGCATGTTTGGGGGAACTATAAGAAAAAAAATTTTTTAAATACTTGTATTTAGAGCTGTTTGAAACCTGATTAGAACCATAAGTATTTGAAAAATATGAAGGTAGACTAAACCGCTTTGAATTTTCCGTAATTTGATCAAAAAGTCAATATGCAAAACCCGCATGTAAAAAATCATATTTAGGCGACCCAAATAAAAAATGAAAATCCAACTTAGTCGGGACTAATTGTGAAGGTGCAAAAATATTAGAGCTATAAGGATCGGATAAAAAATCAGATGAGTTAGTGTTTAAGTAATTGTACTGAAGCTGCTGCTTAGCCCAATAGCGCAAACTCATACCGCGTGCTCTAAAAAACCTAAATTCAAATTTTTGAGTTTTTCTTCACTTCAGATAAAAATTACGCATATTGCGATAAGTAAAAAGCCAGCGCTTGGAAGGAAATCAAGTGTAAACAGCTAAAAAATTAAATTTCCTTAAGCGTATTAAATTTCTGTGGGGCTCAAAGTTATAGTAATATTTTAAAGAGCTGTAAGTATTATATCGACGGTACTTTCAAGTATCGACACTATACATTCTAACATCCTGAGTATTTTTTTTTTTTTCCTGTTTACGGACGAACTCATTTAACAACGATATATAATTTAAAAAAACAGGTGTTTTAATTATTTTGGAAGCTGTCATATCAAATTTTGAATTTATAAATATTTCAAAACTAGATAAGAATTTGAAACTTTCAAAATTGTAAGTAGAATTCTTAGAAAACTGTTTTTTTGACCTTAATTTATTATCCTCCTCCCAAGATTTCCTACCTGCATCAGCCGGAAACCAATAAGAAGACCTGTTAACCTTATGTAGGAACGTAAGTTTATTAAGATCTGCAGCCTTGGTTAATGTAAATTTAGATTTATAAAGCTCTCGATTAATGTAATCTATATAAAAGTCAATAGAATCTTTATTATAATTTAGCATAAACACTTAAATTTTTTTATATTTTATATAAAACACGCCCTACAGGAATTGAACCTGTAACCGTTGGCTTAGGAGGCCAGCGCTCTATCCGATTAAGCTAAGGGCGCTAAGGTCAGAAACGGACTTGAACCGTTACCAAAAAATTTGCAGTTTTCTGCACTACCTGTTATGCTATCTGACCTAAACGACAATTAAAGCCGTTCAGAAAACAAATTTAGAAAAAGTAAAACAAAATAAAAAAGTAACTAAAAGCAATGAAAAATTTAAAAAAAATTTAAAAAAAATAACCAAATCAATATCCAAAAAATTTACATTAACGTCATCAAAATCAATTAAGTCCTCACCAAGGTAAGAAACAACATAAAAAACAACTATAAGTTCTGATATAAAAGTTATATCTAAAAAATAATTAAAAATTATGTAGTTCAAGAAATTTAAAGAGAAAAGTGAAAATATAAAATTAACAAAAACTGCAAGCAGAATAAAACGTAGAAATAAGGAAAATACTGAATTAGTTTGGGGTTTGTAAACGAATATATGGGGGGAGTATACTTTAGAAAACATAATTAAAAAGTAGAGTGGATTTTTTTATAACGCATATACTTAGACATACCTGCAAGCCTGCCAACCAGAATAGCTTTAGAAACAGTAACCGAGCAAAATGTTATTGAGCTCACTGCATCATCATTACCAGGTAATGGATACAAGATATTGCTAGTATCCGAGGTGGAATCTGAAAGAGAAAATATGGGCAAATTTACTGTACGGGCTTCCTTAACAGCTAATAAGTTACCATTCACGTTAAAAGTAAAGACAGCACTAGGGAGTCTAGTAGCTCCCCTTAAATTTTGCATGAATTCTTGACTTCAAGTATTAATAAAAATACCTTTTTTAAAATCAGGTATTTTTCTCAAAAAAACAAATTTTCAATTTGTTAACAGACCACCGCGCCATTTATTTAAAATCATTGGTTGCTGTATAACATTATTCATTCTATGCAATAAATAATTTAGGGCTGGATCCAAATTTACAAATAACACTGAACCAAACTTAGAAGATAAATAAGACAAGCCCAAACAAGCTTTTTTTCAAAAAAAAACCATTTTAGAGGGGGAAATAAGTAAATTAGAGTAACGAACCCCATGAATGTACCATGTAGAAAAATTACTACTCTGAGACAAAGGGTGACCTATATGAACAGAATTGTAAACTAATTGGGAAAATTTTAGTTTTATAATTTTCATAACTATAGAATAAAAAAAAAAATTAAAAGTAAATTAACCGTAAAGAATTAAAAAAGCTATCATAATAGCCAAAAGACCCATAGCTTCAGTTAAAGCGAAACCTAAAATAGCGTATCGAAATAACTCAGCACGAATCATTTCATTACGAGCAGCAGCGTTCATGTAACCAGAGAAAACAACTCCAATACCCATACCTGCTCCTGCAACACCAATAGTAGCTAGACCAGCACCAATAAATTTTGCTGAAGTGGTTAAAGATGCAAAAAATACAGAATTTTCCATATTAAATTTAAAATAAATTAATATAATTAATCAAAACTGACAGACATGCTTGAAAGGACTTGAACCTTTAACCTTTAAATTCGCAACTTAACGCTCTAACCAATTGAGCTACAAGCATAATAGGCGAAGGTGAGAATTGAACTCACGACACTTGGATTATGATTCCAAAGTTCTACCAACTAAACTACTTCGCCCGTAGGCCCGGATGGAATTGAACCATCAACCTCGCACTTATCAGATGCGCGCTCTAACCAATTGAGCTACAGGCCCACGAATAGGCACACGGGGACTCGAACCCCGAACCCTTGGATTAAGAGACCACTGCTCTACCAATTAAGCTATGCACCCTTATAAAAAAAAATTGGTCCAGCCGCAGGTTCCCCTACGACTACCCTGTTACGACTTCGCACCAGTCCTTAGCTTTAATGTTATAAGCAGTAATTTTAATCTAAAATAAAACAATTTAAAGATACTAAATTTTATTAGACTTAAAGAATTATAATCCTCTACTTATGTCAACCAAAACTAATTTCCAGCGCGTGACGGGCGGTGTGTACTAGGGCTGAGGGGGTATTCACCGTGCCATTCTGATACACGATTACTAGCGATTCCAACTTCATGTATCCAATTTTCAGGGTACAATCTGAACTGAGATACGTTTTTTGAGTATTGCTAAAACTTACGTTTTCGCTTCTCTTTGTACGTACCGTTGTAGCACGTGAGTAGCCCAGCCCATAAAGGTCATAACGACTTGACATCATCCCTGCCCTCCTCTTAGATTTCCTAAGCAGTAAACTTATAATTAAGCTAGGGGGTTGCGCCCGTTAAAGGAGTTAACCTAACATCTCAAAACACGAGCTGACGACAGCCATGCAACACCTGTGCAAACCAATACTTCGCTAAAAAAACGAATGTTCAGGATTCTAAACCTAAACAGATTTGCTCATCAAGAGCTGGTAAGGTTCTACGCGGTATATCGGATTAAACCACATGCTCCACCGCTGAAATAGCCCTCCGTCAATTCCTTTAAGTTTGAACCTTGCGGTTGTAGTTCCCAGGCGGAATACTTACGCGTTAGCTTAAATACTCTCTTACGGATAAGAGCATTTAGTATTCATCGGTCACTGCATAGACTACCGGGGTCTCTAATCCCGTTTGCTACCTATGCTTTCGCGCTATAGTGTCAGTTTATAGTAGAAAGTCGCTTTCGCCCGTGGACTGTCCTTCTAATTTTTGCAAATTTCACCTCTACACTAGAAGTACAACTTTCTTCAAATAAACTCAAGCATAGCCGTATTTTAAAGCTCCTCAAATTATGTTTGAGTATTTACAATAAAACGTACCATACCACCTTCACGCCCTTTACGCCCAGTCAAGTTGAGTAACACTAGCCCCCTCCGTTTTACCGCGGCTGCTGGCACGAAGTTAGCCGGGGCTTCTTTTTCGAATACTGTCATTATCATCTTCGACGAAAGGATTTTACAATCTAAGCCTTCCTCACCCACGCGGCATTGCTGGATCAAGCTTGCGCCCATTGTCCAATATTCCTCACTGCTGCCAAAAAGTTCGGGATGTAACCGTCCCGCTGTGGCTGATAGTCCTCCAAGACCAGCTAAGGATCGTAGGCTTGGTGAGCTAAACCCATCACCAACTACCTAATCCTATACAAACATGTCTGCTAAGCGAAAAATCTTTAATAACTTAATTAAGTTAATATATTTAGTATTAGCTAAACTTAGCATACACGCTTTGTACTTTACTCACCTATACGCCACGAAATCATTTTATTAATTTCGTACGACTTGCATGTGTAAGGCATGCCGCTAGCATTCACTCAGAGCCAGGATCAAACTCTTAATTGTTTTACAAAAATAGTAATATATTTTTATATTTATAGATCTTTAAAAACGAGGGCGATGGGAGTTGAACCCACACCTTCTAACATGACAAGCTAGCGTTCTAACCAGTTAGCACTACACCCCCTTAAAAATTTAACTAAAAGATGCCCGCTGACGGACTTGAACCGTCACCTCCGCTTTATAAGAAAGAACAGATTTTAAGTCTGTCGTGTCTACCAATTTCACCAAGCGGGCAAAAAGCGCTCCGGATTGGGATTGAACCAATAACCTCACGGTTAACAGCCGAGCGCTCTAGCCAATTGAGCTACCGGAGCATAACGCAAACTATGCTTAAACAACAAGGGGGTGCAAATACGCCCTATGGGACTTGAACCCATATATTTGCCGTGAAAGAGCAACATCCTAGCCTATTAGATGAAGAGCGCAGCTAACTGGGGTAGTAGGAATTGAACCTACGCGTGGTGCATCCAAAGTGCACTGCCTTACCGACTTGGCTATACCCCATTTTTTATTTGATTCAGCTCTTTTTAAATATTGCAAACTTAAGTGCATTAGAATAGGGGGTTTATTAAATTTTAAACAAAATTTAATAAACCCCCTATTCTAATGCACTTAAGTTTGCAATATTTAAAAAGAGCTGAATCAAATAAAAAACAAAACGATATGAAAGGCGAGTAATGGGACTTGAACCCACAACCTCTACAGTCACAACGTATTGCTCCACCTATTGAGCTATACCCGCCTAACTCAGTATTACTTATTTTACGTAATAATACGAATACCAATATTGCATAAGAAAACGCTCAAAAGAATTCAATAAAGGAAGTATTACTAAAAAATAAGCAAAATAAAAAACGGTCGCAAATTGACCGATTTCATAATAAGGCGACTCTATTGGCTTTCCACCAATTCATCCTAAAACTAAACAATCAACTACAAAAACCCAAAATAAAATTTTAGAAAAAGTACGAAAAAGTAAACTCCTTATTGCTACCTTTAAATATAACGGGAGCAAAAGAGGAACTACAATTGACGACAAGAGTGCAATAACACCCATAAGTTTATCGGGAATAGAACGCAAAATAGCATAAAATGGTAAAAAATATCATTCAGGGACTATATGAGTGGGTGTAACGAGAGGATTAGCTAAAATATAATTATCTGGGTGGCCTAAATAATTAGGAGCAAAATAAATGAAAGCCCCAGCAAAAATGAAAAATAAAACTACCCCAAACAAATCTTTAACAGTATAGTATGGGGTAAAAGGAATAAAGTCAGCTTTTAAAGCAACACCAAGAGGGTTGTTAGAACCAAACTCATGTAAAAATATTAAATGGATAAATGATAAGGCTAAAATAACAAACGGTAACAAATAATGTAAACTAAAAAATCGATTTAAAGTTGCATTATCAACAGCAAAGCCACCCCATAGTCAATAAACAAGATCAGTACCAACAAACGGAACTACCGATAACAAATTGGTAATAACCGTCGCAGCTCAAAAACTCATTTGACCTCAAGGTAAAACGTAACCTAAAAAAGCTGTCAAAATCATAAGTAAAAGAATAACAACTCCAGTAAATCATAGTCATTGACGAGGATAAGTAAAAGAGTTATAGTAAAGACCGCGAAAAACGTGTATATAAACAACAATAAAAAACATAGAAGCACCATTAGCATGTAAATAGCGAAGAAACCAACCATAATTTACATCGCGCATAATATGTTCTACGCTAGAAAAAGCCAAATCAACATGAGGGGTGTAATGCATGGCTAAAAATATACCTGTAAGCAGCTGGAAAACAAGGCAAAGTAACGCTAAAGAACCAAAATTTCAAAAATAACTAAGATTAAAGGGGGCTGGATAATTAAAACCAAACCTATAAATAAATAATAAAATAACATTTTTATTTATTAAACGCATAACTAATGTTCAAAATTTAAAGAATCATTAATGTAAACAGCTATTAAAGTTAAAAAAACATAAGCTTGAAGAAAGGAAACCGCAACTTCTAGCATTAAAACCATAATCAACAAAACAAATGAAATACCTAAAAGCAAAAATCCTGATGAGAAAACCTTAACACCTAAAGTTGCAACCAAATGCAATAAGGTGTGCCCAGCTGTCATATTTGCGCTTAATCGAATTGATAAACTAAAGGCTCTTATTGTATAAGATATCATCTCTAAAACAATAAAAATCGGAAGAATAAAAAGTGGTATTGTATCAGGAACAAAAAATTTAAATCAACGAAGACCATTCTCTAATAAACCTACATAAACACAACCAAACCAAACACTAAGCGATACAAAAAAAGTTATAATGACATGACTTGTAGCGGTAAAACCAAAAGGGACTTGACCCATTAAATTTATAAACAAAACAAAAAAAAATAAAACAAACAAAAAAGGAAAGTATTTATAAGCTCTTTTACCAGCTTGTTCCTCAATAATTTTAAAAACAAATTTAAAAAGCATTTCAACTAAATACTGTCAAGTATTGGGAACCAAGGTTGCTTTGTACGTACCAAACATTAAAAAAGAACAAAATAAAATAAAAGCAAAAAAAATGTATAAAGCTGAATTAGTAAAAGGTATTTGAAAGTAATCAAAGATAGGGTTAGAAAACATTGGGTAAACATCAAATTGCTCAATCGGAGAAAACATATTTATCTAGTTAAAAAAAATTTATCTATCAATTTCACCAAACACAATATCTTGTGTTCCTATTACAGTAACAACATCGGCTAAAAGATGATATTTTGACATAAAATCTAAAGCTTGCAAATGCAGAAACCCAGGAGCTTTAATTCTGCACCGAGATGGCCTATTAGTTCCGTCAGATTTAACGTAAACACCAAATTCTCCTTTTGGAGCCTCGATAGCAGCGTACGATTCTTCAGATTTTACATTGTACCCTTCACTAAAAAGTTTAAAATGATGAATCAGAGACTCCATAGAGAATTTCATAAAAGCTCGCGAAGGGGGTGATATTTTTCTGTCATCAACTTTTATGAAACCAGTTTTAGGCATTAATTCTAAACACTGTAAAATTATATTAACACTCTGTTTCATTTCCTCAACTCTAATAAGATATCGATCATAGCAATCACCCCTCTTACCGGTTGGGACTAAAAATTTTAGATCCTCATAAACCTCATAAGGTTCGTTAACTCTCAAATCCCAAAGTACACCCGAACCACGCAGCATAACTCCAGAAAACCCTCAATCTAAGGCCTGTTCGTAGCTTACAACACCTATGTCTACTAACCTCTGTTTCCATATTCTATTAGCAGTTAAAAGATCTTCAATTTCAGCAATACGGTATAAAAATTGATTACAAAAATAATAAATGTCATCTAAAAGACCTAACGGAAAGTCTTGTGCAACACCACCGGGCCTAAAGTAAGCAGCATGCATACGAGCACCAGAAACACGTTCGTAAAATTCCATTAACTTCTCGCGCTCCTCAAATCCCCATAAAAATGGCGTTAATGCGCCAACATCAAGGGCGTGTGTAGTAACGGCTAGTAAATGGTTTAATATACGAGTAATTTCTGAAAATATAACTCTTATGTATTTAGCTCTCAGAGGAATTCGACACTTAAGCAAATTTTCGACGGCTAAGCAATAACCATGCTCCTGAGCCATCATAGAAACGTAATCTAATCGATCAAAATAAGGTAAAGCCTGCAAATAAGTTTTGTATTCAATTAATTTCTCAGTACCTCTGTGTAACAAACCAATGTGTGGGTCTGCCCTCAAAACAGTTTCCCCGTCTAGCTCCAAAACAAGCCTCAAAACACCGTGCGCAGCAGGGTGTTGAGGTCCAAAATTCAAAGTTAAAATTTTTGATTCTTTAAAATAGTTTTTGCTATTAAAACTCATACTAATCTAAATAATTATTTTCTCAAGGGCTTTTAAAATTAAACAACCTCAATTCTTGACTGATTTCTAAAGGCTCTAAAACAACCTGTTTTTTTGTGTCATCGTAGCGTACTTCTGTGTAACCAGTTAAGGGAAAGTCTTTTCGTAACGGGTAACCAGAAAAACCGTAATCTGTCAAAATACGCCTTAGGTCTTTGTGGCCAGAAAAATAAACCCCGTACATATCCCAAACTTCTCGTTCTAACCAACCAGCAGAGCTGTATAGATCACTAATCGTAGAAATAGGTATATATTCGTTTGTAGACACCCTAATAATTAATCTATAAGGTAAAGACAAATTTAGTATCAAAAAATTTACCTCAAACCTATAATTTCGATGAGGATAATCTGAACCTCAAATATCCATTAAAGAAGAAAAATTAGTATCAAACAAAAATTTTAAAAAAATTAATAAACTACGCATATTTTTTGAATTAGTAATTAATATCATAGAACAAGGCTTCACCACAATAGCGTCAACTCATTTATTTACTATAGGTAATAGAGTTAAAAACATATAAACTATCAGTCTAATGCACCCTTCATTCATTCATAAATAAAACCTATTGTTAAAATAAACAAAAATATAAACATAGAATTAAAACCCCAAAATCCAATATGACCAACAACAACCGACCAAGGAAATAAAAAAGTAATTTCCAAGTCAAATATTATAAAAAGTATAGCAACTAAATAGAACTTAACCTCAAATCTACCACGTGCGTCCCCAAATGGACTAAAACCGCACTCATAAGCACTTAATTTTTCATCGTCCGGCTTATGATAAACCAGTAAAAATGATAAAGCACAAAGAGCTAAAGCAATAAATAGTACTAGTACTCAATAAATACCAATATTAGCGTACTCAACAAGCATAATTAGACGCTACAAAAAATTCAATATTTAAAAAAATATTTAAGAAAGAGTTTTATCTAATAAAACTCTTTCTAAAACAAAAATAAATTTATTCAAATCTGATAGGTCATTTTGGCTAGAAAGGTAAAACTGTTTATTAATTTCAAAATTACCACTGACCAATTTAGATAAAAGCTGATTTATAGTATTTTTATAAACAGAAATTAAATAATTTTTATTAGAAAATGAAAAGTCAGATGTATAAACATTTAAATACAAATAAACATACGAAATAGAATTCTTTAACTCAAACTCACGCTTAAAACTATTTATAAGGATTTTTAGCATAATAATGTTAAGCGAATAAAAAAACATAAACTTTAAAGCAATTTTATCAATCTGCTCATTCAATGAGTCAAATAATGAAGTTTTTAATAGAGAGTATAAAAAAAAAATTACTAAAAATAAGCCCAATGCAATTAAGAATTCTTCATCTCAACTAAAAAAACCCTTTCCAATAAAAATAAACAAAACTAAAAGAACGTAATTTATGTACATATAAACTAATAAATAGAATTTAATTTATTAAATAAGAAAACTTTTTTTTTATCATAAAAAAAAGTAGCGTTCAAAAAAGAAGAAAAATTTAGAGATACACCTTTTGACCAATATAAATAAAGTGTTTCTACTAAGAAAACATTTAAGAGAAAAGACAATATTTTAAATTTTTTATAATTAAGGTTTAAAGCTAGATTATAGCGAGCTTTCAAATCCTTTAAAAAAGAAAAAATTACATTAGTAAACTTTTCAGAATAGTCTTTAAAGAAAAAACTATAAAAATTAATTTTATATTCACTAGATATATATTTATCAAAAAGAAAATCAAACTTCAACTTTCTTATACGAAAAGAATAATATAACTTAGGGAAAAAAACAAAAAAAAATAGTGAGTAAGCAGCTCAAAAAAACAGTAAAAATCAAAATACTTGACTTAAGTATGTTAAATAATCTAAGTGAGGCATAGATTTAGTTAAAAAAAATTTATCTATCAATTTCACCAAACACAATATCTTGTGTTCCTATTACAGTAACAACATCACCCAAAGGTTAACAAGCGGCGAAATTTAAGGATTTCTTTTTTGAAAACGATTCCTATATAATGGTTTCTTTTTGCTGTTGTTGGTAAAGTTTACGGTTCTCGTGGCAAATTTGCCACGAGAACCGTAAACTTTACCAACAACAGCACGATTTTTATCAAATCTAGGTTTTTTAAACCTAGTATTTGGGTTAGCATAAAATTGATTTTTATCTCAATTTCTAATATATTTATCTTTCTTTATATAATTCAAAGCAATTCGGGTTTTATATCGAGATGAAAAGCTATTTCTTAAAAGTCTTCTAAAATAAATGTTATACGAAGAATTATACTTTGATTTATCAAAATTCATATTTAATCTATTTTTAAACGCATTTAAAGAAAAAACTCGAACCTTATTTTTAAACTTTTGAGACAAGGCATTAATACGATTTAAGTATGCACCATAACGCGACATAGTAGGAGAAAATCGGGCAGTATGGACTGAAGAGGACCAACGCTGGGTGTTCAATAATCGCGACTTAAACGGGTAAATGAACAATTTTTGTTGTTTAAATAACTCTCCTTTTGAAGATAAAAATTGGCCACGTTTTTTAAAATGGGCTTTAAATTTTCTTCTTTTAGAGAAATTAGCCTTCCTACGATATTTTCGAGAATATTTAGAAACAATTCTTAAACTTTTAAAAATTTTAAAAATAGACACCCATTTCTGATTTAAATAATTTTTAGACGACTCAAGATTAAAGCTAGTATCCACTTGATTATTATTATAAAGGGACTCGTTAAAACCAAATGAAAAGTTTATAAATGACAGTTTAATTAAACTGTCATTTATAAACTTTTCATTTGGTTTTAAACTCATAAAAACATAAGTTATATTTTCTAAAAAAACATGAAACAATCCTAAATAAATATATTTCATTAAGTTTAAATTATTAAAAACGGAAATATTTGTTTTATTGAAATTAGTCTTATAAAAAATAGAAGAAGAATTTAATAAAAAATTTTTTGGTGCTTTATTAAATTTTCTGTTACGTAACAGAAAATTTAATAAAGCACCAAAAAATTTTTTATTAAATTCTTTCTTCTTCGGAGTCCAGAATCCAAAATTTCTAAAAACTAATTTATCATTTATAAACTTTATAAATTTAAAAAATTTCAATAAATTAAAAAATAAATTTCTAAAATTAAAAATTAAAGGAAAGTATAACGAATAAAAAAAATGAACTGACTTCCTTATGTCAGCCGAAACTTCTTCATTATTTAAAATGATTAAATAATTTAACTTCTCAAAATATATAGAAAACTTTAATCAATTCTTAAACATGCGACGCCTTAAAAAACTACCATAAGCAAAAGTATTAAAGAAAGAAAATCTATTAACTAAAGCGTAAGCCTTACCACGTGATATAATAGAATAATAATTTCGAGTCCTCAGTTTGCGTACTAAAGACGTTGAGTGAGACTCAAGATGAGGTTTTAAAAAATTAAACCGTAAATTATTAAATTTATTAAAATTTTTAAATGAAAATTCTAATCTTTTTAGTTCAGGGAAGTAAGAAGAACCTGAACTAAAAAGATTAGAATTTTCATTTAGGCGCAACAATGACGACCGATAAAAAGATTTTTTTTTTAAAAACGGTTGCTTAAAAGACTTAATTTTTTTTCTTGATTTAACAGAATTAAATTTCGGGAAAGATAAAAAATCCATAAGATTTTCTTCAGATTTAAAATTAAAAAAATTATTTGGCTCGTAATCAAATAATTTTTTTAATTTTAAATCTGAAAATAGTGAAGCTGCAAGACCTAATAACCTATTGCGAAAAGAATTAAATCAAGAAAAAAAATTACTAAAATTATTATTGTTTACGTAATACACATAAAGTAAAGAATTATAAGTATTGTTTAAACTAAGCGCTAAACTTTTAAAAAAAACTAATAAAACTAAAATTTTATAAAACTTATTCTTTAATTTTTTTGAATTTTTAAACAAATTCAAAAAAATTAAAGAATAAGTTTTATAAAATTTTAGTGAGCGATGCGAAGAAAATGATTTTAATAAAAAGTACGATAAACAATTTTCATTTCTAAAATTAAACGAGTTTTCACTTTTAACACTGAGCTTGCTCAGTGTTAAAAGTGAAAACTCGTTTAATTTTAGAAATGAAAATTGTTTATCGTACGAAGAAAAATATCTTTTTTTTAAAGCCCGTTCACTTTTTGAATTCAAAAAGTGAACGGGCTTTAAAAAAAAGATATTTTTCTTCGTAGAAAATAAAAACTGAAAATTGTTATCTAGAACATTAGTACGATATTTAAAAACCTCATCAACAAATATAGTAGCCTTCTGTTTTAAGCCTACATCTATCACAGAAACGTATCGTCTAAAAGTAGGATCAAAGTAAATATACAGAACCTGACCAAAAATTTTAAAATTTTTGGTCAGGTTCTTATCAAATAAAAATGGGATATCTAAATTAGCTGACATACTCAAAAATTAAATTCTTCTTGTTTTTTTAAATCTTTGGCCGTTATGAGAAAGAGGAATTCTTTCAATAATTTTTGCAACACGTAACCCATGGTCAAAAAATATTTTCATGGCTGTAATATTAAATAAATTATTAGTAACCTTAATAACAACTGAAATTGTTTTCAGGTTTAGTTGTTTCGCAAATAAAGCAACTTTGCGAGAAAGAGAATCAACCGCAGGAGTACCCAACCGCTTTGACCCTTTAAAACCGACCATACCTGAAGAAAAAGCACATAAAACTTGACCCGATTTGTTAGTCAAGGTAAAAAACAAAGTTTTTGAATTATTTCTAATATAAATACGAGGATAATCTAATTCATAAAAAAAACCTAATTTTTTTGGTTGTGCCTTTTTTGAGAAAACAAACTTGTTAGTGTATTTTTTAAACCGAGCGCATATTAAAAAAGAAAAACGCATAACTTAAACCTTAACTTTGAGAATTTTACGCGAACGCGAAGTTTTAGCGTTCGTATGAGTTCGCTGACCCCGTATAGGTAAATTGGAAATATGCCTAAATCCAGCATAATTATTAAGATTAATTTTTTTTTGAATATTTAAATACACAGAACGTTTCAAAATATTTTCAGTCATATAAAATTTTTTTAAAAAAAAGATAAGTGAATTGAACCTATATAGATTTAAGGATTGCATTCAAGCTAACCTACTAAAACCTAACTTTTCTAATAAATGAAAAGATTTACTGTAACCCAACCCATATATACGAGAAAAATTAGACGAAAGCAAACCGCGGGGGGCAAATTTTACTTCTTTAAATATATACATTATATTAACGTTGTTTACCTTCTTTTAAAATTATTATTTGACCTGGTCTCATCAAACCACGTAATTTATAAGCGTTTAATTTTCTAAGTAGCATAATGTTACCAGATAAAGAAAAAAGTTTGTCTGCATAAATACTAAATAAAGTAATTTTATTTTGATAAGCTCAAAATAAAATTTCTGATGGTATATAAAAATACACATAATGGGACTGCCCCAAATAAAACCTATAAACTAAATTTGTGATCTTCTTAATTTTATAACCTAAACCTACTAAATCTATAAAAATATAATAACCCAAAGTAACAGAAGAAATTCCAAACTTAAAAAGTGAAAATAAATGTCTAATCGTAGAATTTTTAAAGGAACGATTAATTTCGTTATTTTTAAAATCAAACGAAAAAAAAAGCTTATTAGAAAGAACACCTAACGGGCCTGAAACATACAAACAACCAGAAGTGCTAAAGTAAACATCAATACTTTTATTCAAAAAAATTTTACTTTTAATAAAATTCATACGATTTTTTTTTATAGAACAACTTTCAATATAACTTCCCCACCTAGATTATCATCTAAGTTTAAAGACTCAAAATGAGTGGTTAAGCCGCCAGGCGTTGATAATACATAGAAACCACTAATATTTCCTGAACGTGTTTTATTCTGTAGAGCTGACTTATTCATATATATATATCTTTTTAGCTTTGAAACTAAATTAATTTTTCTTATAACACCACGGCCTTGATAATACTTTAGTACAATTTCGAATTTATTATTTTTAAAAGCGAAACTTGTTATTAAATTTTGTTTTAACAATAGGTTTAAAACCTCATAGTTAAGAGATGAATACGGCGCCTCGACCGAAAAGGATCTATTCAAGACACCACTGTTTATTGAAGAAATCAAATACGCTAACCTAATTTTCATATTATCAAGAAGATTTTTTAACACCTAACATTAAACCGGCTGAGGCCTGCGCCCTAAAGGAAACCCTCGATAAATGAAAACTACGCAAAGGGCTGCGAGATCTCAGACTAACAACACAGCGGTTTTTCACCTGTGTTTTAAAAAAATTTTTATTTTTGTTTAAAAATTTTTTGTTTAGTGCAAATTTATACACACCCTCAAGAGAGGAATCGTTAACTAAAAATAAAAAAGTTAAATTTCTAAATTCTTTTTTACCGTAATTTATACGAATTTTTTTGTCTTTTAAACACTTAGCTCACATAGTGCGATCAAAAATTGTTAAACTTTAAAGATTTTATATTCTCAAGTAAAAAAAAATAAATATTAAATTTTTTTATTAAATCCAATTTACCCTCAACAGAGCAATTAAACGCCAAATCTTTCTCTCACTTAAAGAAGTGAGGATTTGACTCAACTAAGTAGAAACTTTTTAAATCGTTTAACCCCAAATGTAAGTTATTATAAAAAACACCCGAACTAAACGTTATTTTGTTAGGTTCGCTTAAGTGAGTACTAAGTAAGTTAACCAAAAACAGATCTAAACTATTTACTTTAAAATTCAAAGATATATTAAATTTATAAAAAGTTTTACCTAAATGATAACGAGAAGTGAATTTTTTAAAGGATGGGGTTTTGTCAAAAATTAACAAAAAAAAATAAAAAGATTTTAATATAGACTCGTCCTCCAAATTTTCAATACCTTCAAATTTAATCTCGAAAGATACCTTATTCGAGATTAAATTTGAAGGTATTGAAAATTTCTGCTGAACTAAATTAGAATAAACATTTCTGTAAAACAATACCATACAATTTTATTATATTATTACTTGGGAAAGTGTACCTATAAACGGAAATTTCTCACAAAGCTCCTGCAGAACAGGGCCGCGAATACGGGACCCTAAAGGTAAATTCTTTTTATTAACAAGAATCGCCGCTGTTTCATCAAAGCGGATCCTAAAAGTATTAGTACGGGGCAAAGAAATTTTCGATCTTATCACTAGAGCTCGGTGAATCGTTGACCTATGAGTCTTTTTTCGAGTCAAATCGCTATCCTTAACAACAACAACAGCCACCTGTCCCTGACGCACTAAGCCTTTATTTGAACCACCTAATTTTTGTATAACCATAACTTTCTTGGCACCGGAGTTATCAACAATGGTTACTCGAGATTCATGCTGCAACATACTAAAAAACTTTTTTAATTAAACCACCTTTTATAGGCAATTTTTTCACGGCAGATCGAATAGCGTGTTTCGCTAAACTAAAAGATATATTTTTTAATTCATAAACTATTTGTCCGGCAGAAGTAACACAGACCCAGGAATTTACTGGACCTTTACCCTTACCCATACGTACAGACAAAGGTTTTTTAGTAAGGGGGCTGTAAGGAAAAACCCTAACCCATAAAAAACCGGTTTTTTTTAAAACCCTGCGCAAAGCCTTTCTGCCCGACTCTATTTGAGAAAATGTAAGAGGACCGCTTGAAGTAGTCTGAAGACCCAAAGACCCAAATCTTAACTTAAAATTAACATTATTTTTGTCTAAGCTAATTGAGGGTTTGTGATATTTTTTAAACTTTAAGTTTTGTGGATTAGTTTTCATATTACATTATTTTATAAGAGAAAATTTTAAATCGTGGGGCCCTATACAATCAGACTTTTACCGAACCCGAGCCGTTTCTTAGCGTTAAACTGGAAGAAGCGTAATCAATTAAAGCACTTACAGTACTAGTTGATACGCGACCATAACCCGTTGAAACAGACTCAGATCTCGAGCGACGGGTAAATCGGCCATGAAACTGAATTTTATAACCGTACAAAAATTTTTCCGTATCGGTCATATAGTTCAATTCTTTTCTTAATGAAGACATAAGTTCCGCTCATTTATATTTTTGAGCCAGCTTTCTAGCCAAAAATCTCGAAATAAAAGCAGAAGTGACATTTTTATTTTCACAACCAAAAATAACTACTGAAGGTTTTATGCCAACTAGCGAAAACAAGTTATTTTTTAATGAACTTATTAAATGATTATACAAAGGAACTTGATAAAAGGCTAAACAAAATAAACGTAAAAAAAATTTCAGTAAATTGTTCGATTTTCTTATAACTAAATCTTCCTTATAATTACGTATAACCAAAAAGCTTATAATGTTTGATAACAATGTAGAACTTCTGTTTACATTTGAGCCGCTAACGTATAAATTTTTTAATAGTTGATCGTCCATCCTGAAGATCAGCTTCAAAAGCAAGGATACGACAAATCTGAAAAAAGTATGGTCGATAGATCGAGCAAACTCAACATTTTTGGAGTTCAATCTAAATGAACGTAAACTATACGAAATAAGGCGCTTTAAATCTTGTGAAAATAAGTTAACACAGGTTTCAATTCAATCTTCCACGCGGCCATCATACAGATTAACTTCTATTAAAAACCTATTAGAATTTCAAAAAATAGAGAAATGGCTGAAAAAAATACCGTAATTTTCAACATATTCTCTGGAAAAGAAATAATGAAGATAAGTCTTTATTAAAATAGAATTACTATAGTGGTTAAAGTAGTGAACACGATTCGTCGCATTTCATGAATCGGCCCATGTTAGCGAATAATTTAAGCGTACCCCAACCGGATTAACTAAATGACCCATATTATTTTTTTGAAATCACTTTTTTCTTTTTTTTTTCTTAAATGAATTTTACGACCTAAAAACTTAGACATACAGAAGTCACCAGAATAATAACCTAATAAGGGCTTTTTAACTTGAACAGAAACAAATTTTCGTCCATTGTATATTTTGAAAGTTTTATTTAAAGAGGGGTATAAAAATAAAGAACCCCGAGACCAAGTGTTAATTGGTCTATCAGAAGACCTTTTTCAAAACCTGAAAAAAGAAGCGTTTACATGAGGTAGTTTTCAAGATGAGCGGTTCATATTATCTAAATCTAGAAAACAATTTATTTAGTCTTTTTTTAGGAGTAACCGTAGGTTTACCTTTGGTGAGTCTACCCCAAGGCGTAGTTGGGTGCTGCCCTTTATTCGACCTACCACCATGAGGGTGATCCACAGGGTTTTTAGCAATACCACGAACTACCGGCCTAAAACCCATGTGCCTAACTAAGCCAGCTTTTCTGATATATATATCTGACTGACCTGAATTAGACACGACACCCAAGGAAACAAGGCAATTTTCGCTAAGTCACATGTTTCAACCAGAGCGCAACTTTAAAAGAACACGTGAGTCCACCTTCTTCAATATGGTCGCAGAGGAACCTGCTGCTCTACAAACTTTAGAGCCATGACCAGGTTCGAGTTCAATATTGTGCACTACAAAACCGATTGGCAACAATTTTAGAGGTAAAACGGAACCTACAGCAAAAGCATCCTCAACATTAGGGGGCACAAATCCTGAAAAAATTGTTGAACCGACTCTTAAGCCCTCTGCCGCAATGATATAACCACAAAACCCAGATAAGTAATAAACTAATGCAATATTAGCAGTTCTACCTGGATCATGCATTAATTTTAACACAACGGCCTCAACATTCTCAAAAGACTTAAAATTTACATAGCGATAGGATCTTCTATGCTTCAACGCTCCACGATGAAATACTGTAATATTACCAGAATGACCACGGCCACCCTTATTATACAGACGATTACGTAGTTTTTTTTGAACAATCGCCAGTACTTTAGATAACATATTAACCTAAAACTTTGGTGATAACACCAGCTCCGATTGTTAGACTACCCTCTCTAAGTGTAAAGCGCAGCCCCTCTGAAATAGGAGCCTTTTCAATTAATTCAACTTTAAAATTAACAGTATCACCAGGCATAACAATTGACTTATCTTCTGATAATTTAACAGCACCAGTAACGTTCGCAGTCCTAAAAAAAAATTGAGGTTTATAATTAGAAATAAACGGTTTGCTGCGACCACCCTCTTTTTTAGTTAAAATATAAGCTTTAGCTTCAAATGTTGTAACAGGTACAAGAGAACCCGGTTTGGATAAAACATAACCTCGTTTTACCGCGTCAGAGGACACACCCCTAATTAGCGCACCAACATTTTCGCCGGCTTGCGCCAAATCTAGGTATTTATGATACATCTCTAAACCCGTACACGTACTTTTCAAAACTGTTGGGCCAACTAATTCAATTTCCTCGCCTACTTTTATAGTACCCCTCTCAACCTTACCAGTTACGACTGTGCCACGACCTGTTATTGAAAACACATCCTCAATCGGCATCAAAAAGGGGTCATTTACAGGACGTTCAGGTTGCGGTATATAAGAATCAACCGTTGACATTAATTTTAAAACAGATTCCGTACCATACTCACTAGACGACTCTTCTTCTAATGCAACGCGCGCCGCACCAAAGATTATAGGAAGGTCGTACGGGTAGGAATATGTATTTAAAAGTTCGCGAGTTTCTAATTCCACTAGCTCAACCATATCCTTATCCTTTAAAGCGTCCATTTTATTTACGAAAACAACCATTGCTGGAATACCAATTTCTTTAGCCAGTATAACATGTTCACGTGTTTGAACTTGTGGACCGTCGGTAACTGAGACAACAAGAATAGCACCTTCCATCTGAGTAGCGCCGGTAATCATATTTTTTATGTAATGTTGATGCCCCGGGCAATCAATGTGAGAATAATGACGTTTATCAGTCTCATACTCAACATGAGTAGCGACTATAGTGATACCTCGTTCACGCTCTTCTTTATGACGATCTATATCACTATAATCCATAAATTTATTTCCTTTTATATTTTTGGCAAGAATTTTGGTAATAGCAGCGGTTAACGTGGTTTTGCCGTGGTCTACGTGCCCAATAGTACCTATATTACAATGAGGTTTAACTCTCAAAAATTTTTCTTTTTGTCTTACCTTAGACATATATATATATATATTATACTTTCTCTATAAATTTTACACTAATCTCTTAAATATTTTAAGTAAGGCCTGTTACGTGAAGCAGTAGAATACCACTCTTGTTGCTTCGTATACGCAGCGCCTTTGCTATCTTTAAGCTGATAAATATTATCAGTAATACTTTTAACTAAACTGGACCGATTAATTTTTTTTAAACCTTTGGACCGCGTCAACCATATTGCCGCAAACGTCAATTGATTAGACTCTTTTATCAAATAGGGAATTTTATATTTTATACCACCAAGCTTAACACTGCGTAAGTTAACTATAGGTTGTAGCTCTAGTAACCTCAACTTCAAAAATTGTTCAGGATTTTTAACACCGTAGCCTTTCAAAGAAAGCAAAAGATCAAAATAAGATTTAAAGGATTTAGCTTTTAGCCCCCTACTGTTGAAGGCGCTTGCTATTATTGATCTATAGTTTTTGTCAAAGTATTTAGAAACTTTCATAAATTAGCTATCTCTTAGTAATTATATTTTTTTCTTAACCCCAAACTTAGAACGTCTTTTTCTACGCTCAAAACTCTCTTTACCTACAAAATCTAACAAGCCCCTTATCAAAGCATAATTTACGCCGGGCAAATCTTTTGGACCGTGACCTTCAACCATAACAACAGAATATTCTTGTAAGTTATGACCTTGTCCGGGTATATTAGCAAAAACTCTACGCTTATTTGCCGATAACCTAACCTTAGCAATCTTTCTACGAGCCGAATTAGGTTTACGGGGGGTAACTATTGCTATTTTGTAACATACACCTCTTCTTTGTGGCGCGCCCTCAAAAGCTGGTGTTTTACATCAGCGACGTTTAGAAACGCGCAACCCCTTAATTAATTGATTTAATGTAGGCATTTAATATCGAATAAATTTTATTTAGAGGAAAGTTCACAATATTGAAAGAATTTGCGAACAAGTTCTTATTAAAAGCAAAAGTTGTTTTAGCTAAATTTAATTTTTTAGAAATAGAAAAGGCTGATTCACTTAAAATTAACTTATTCGAAAGATGGCCATTTATTAAAAGTGAAAAATAGCTTAATTTATTTAAATCACTTAACGCAGAAAAAGAGTCCAGGAAACTTTTAAGATTAGAGTATTCCCTAAAAAAAGCAAAAACTACTAGACCACTTAAAACATTAGGAGACAACACCATGTTGAATCCCTCAAATGCTCGAGCTTTTATATTTTTGTTAGGGTGATAAGAAAATCCATTATTTTTAATAATTAGAGTGCGCAAAACAGTTAAGTCTATGAAGTTCGATTTATAATTATTAATAATTACAGTAAAGGGTGAATTTAACATCAAAAAATTTAACTGTTTAGAAGCCACCCTATCCGCCTTGGGAGCAAGGAAACTTTTATTTAACATAGAAAAATAAAATATTTATGATACATTATATAATTAATTTACGACAATTGTCTGCATAGAAAGGGCGGTACCCAAAACAATTCTAGAAAGTTTAAGCAATTCGTTGGAGTTTTTTATTAAACCAAATTTAAACTGTACAATTTTAAACAAATCAGATAAAGCTAATGTGTAAAAAGACGAATTTAAAGAAGATACTTTTTTTCTCAATTGTTTTATAAGAAAGGAAGTGTGCGGTTTATAAACTATAAACCCTAATGTTTTATCATCATAAATTATGATTTTTACTGATAATAAAACTAGTTTATTTTTTATAGTAGAGCTAAATACCGAAGTGGCCTCATTAAATTGCTTACAAAACGAAGGGGTATTAACGCCAAACTGGCCTAATAGTGGACCCAAGGGGGGGCCAGTAGTAGCAGCCCCCGCAGGCAAAACAGTTAATAACTCCCTAAAAACGGATTTATTTTGAATAAAAAATTGCATAGTGAATAAAAAATAACTTAACGAGGGTGGCGGGACTTGAACCCACATCGTTGGATTTGGAGACCAAAATTCTAACCAATTAGACTACACCCCCTACTCTCGGTTTAATTCTTCTAGTTTTTTCTAGAAGAATTTAGAGAATCAGCAATAGAAGTAGTTTGTTTTGAACCTAATACTAAATTAGTAAAAAGATCATTAAAACCTTCTAGTAAAGTTCTTATCTGTGCTTCATCAAAACTTTGTGAAACCTCTATGTTCTTTCTGAATGGAAAGAAAGAAGCTAATTTATCCAAACAACCCAACAGCTCTGATTCATAACGTCCTACTAAACTCTTTTCCACAATATCAAGGTAACCATTTAAACCAGCAAAAAGTAAAACTGCTTGTTTGTCGACGGTTATAGGGGAATACTTAGGTTGCGTTAAAAGTTCAGTTAGAATGGTACCTCTATAAATTTGTCGTTTTGTCGTTTCATCAATATCTGAAGCAAATCTAGCGAACTGCTCAACCTCTCGGAATTGGGCAAGTTCAAGTTTCAATGAACCCGCTACGCGTTTCATAACCTTATTTTGAGCTGCTGAACCTACGCGACTTACAGAAAGGCCGGGGCTTACAGCAGGACGAATACCTTCTTTAAATAAAGATCTCTCTAGATAAATTTGCCCATCAGTTATAGAAATAACGTTAGTTGGTATATAAGCGGATATATCACCTTGGACAGTTTCAATTATTGGTAAAGAAGTTAGAGAACCCCCACCTAGAGTACTTGCTAATTTAGCAGATCTCTCCAATAATCGAGAATGCAGATAGAAAACATCGGCAGGGTAAGCCTCGCGCGCCGGTGGTCTTCTCAATAAAAGTGACATTTGACGATAAGCAACAGCGTGTTTACTTAAATCATCATATATTATAAGAGAGTGTTGGCCACGATCTCTAAAATATTCACCAACAGTAGTACCAGAGTAAGGCGCTAGATAAAGGAGAGGGGCTGGTTCCCCTGCGGTTGCTTTGACGATTACAGTGTAACTCATGCAATTTTTAGCCTCAAGAACCTTCTCTATTCTTCGAATTTCTGAGTTTCTTTTACCGATAGCAACGTAGATACAAATAACAGGATCCCGGGCGTCTTGTTGATTTATAATGGCATCAAGTGCAATAGCCGTTTTACCGGTTTGTCTGTCACCAATTATTAACTCTCGTTGACCACGTCCTATCGGTACCAACGCGTCAACAACTTTTAGTCCAGTTTCAAGAGGCTGCGCTACGCGTTCACGAGATATTACATCAGGTGCAGCAACATTAATTAGACGCTCGTCAACGAACTCTAACACCCCTTTCTCATCAGCTGGTTCTATAAGAGCGTTTAGAACGCGTCCAACTAATTTATCACCAACTTTTACACTAACAATTTTTTTAGTTCTTCAAACCTTATCACCAACTTTTACTAGTCTTTCATCACCTAGTAAAATCGCTCTTACGCTGTCATACTCAAGATTTAAAGCCAAAGCACGAACACCAGACTCAAATTCAAGCATTTCTGAAGCAGTAACATTTTTTAAACCATAAATTTTAGCTATACCATCACCTACGGTAACAACACGACCTGATTCATTTTCATCAAATTTACGATCAACTTGAGTATCTTTAGAAAAAACCGTAGAACGAAGACTAGTTAAAGCTTCTAATTCCGCGGCGGTTAAATTTCGAAAAGTCTTAAACATAATATATAAATATTTAATTTCTTTTTGTAAACCTCTTGAAAAGTAGACAACCTGTTTAAGCTTGAATTCAAGCTTAAACAGGTTGTCTTGTTCCACTACCTTCCCGAGCTCGTAAGGTATAAACAAAGAGGTTAAAAACAACAACAGTTATTACGCTGAACAGCTTTAGGCCGCGTGAAAGAAACTGTTAAGATCTCCTCACTGAGCACGCACTTCTCTATTAACCAGCAAACACATTGAGAATAATTAGTTTCTTAGAAGAATACTTGATAAGTATCCGTACAATACCCGCAAGGTGTACTTTTTAACTTATTTATTCAATATTGAATAAATAAGTTAAAAAGTACACCTTGCGGGTATTGTTTTGCTTTATTTTAAAAAACTTTAATAGAAGAAAACCTATTATATCTATTATTATATATAATAATATCGTAC